TAAATTTTTGTAAAATTCTAATAAAAATATTTTCAGAAAAAATAAAATTATTAAATACAAAGCTATATAATAAACAAGTAATAACAAAAACAAAAATATACCAATAAAATTCATGAATAGTTATTACAAAAGTTAAACTATAAAAAAGAAATAGTAAAAAAACTAAAGAAAGAATATTTAAAATATTCCGTTTAATATAATCATTTTTATTTTCAGAAATAATATTATCTTCTTTATTATAAATATTTTTATTTTCATCAATTGAATTATATTTATTATAAATATAACCTAATAATATAGCTGTAGAAATTATAATTATAATATATAATAGATAATCTTGATTTAATTTTAACATGTTTGTGTTTTAATTTGTGTTTTGTGTTTATTTAATTCTAATTTTAAGTAACTTAACGATACTTTATATATAATTCTTTTATATTTAAGTAAATTAACAATACGTAAGCTAAATAAAGCTTACCAATTTATTTACAATTTGTAGAGAGTGGTAAGCTAAATAAAGCTGAAGGGGATTAAATTAAATTTAGAATATAAAAATTAATAAATTATAATAACTAAATAATAATTACTAATTACTAAATAATAATTACTAATAACTAAATAATAAATACTAAGTACTTAAATAATAAGTAATAAATAATAATATAATAAATTATAAATTAAAATAAATAAATTATAAGTACTAATAAATAAAATATAAGTATTATTAAAAATTAAAATTTTATATTTTTTAATTAATAATAAATAAAAATTAAATATTAAAAAGTAAGCTAGTTACAGATAAATGTAAAGAATCTAAAATAATATTAGGGAATATACCAAAAACTACAGTAGGAATTAATAAAGAAATTAATAAAATAAATTCTCTTCTAGAAATATCTTTAACTGGTTTTAAATGAGGTGAATAAACACCATAAGATAATCTATTATATAAATAAATAGAATAACAAGCAGATAAAACAATACTTGTAGCACCACAAGCAGCTATAATAGGACTTCTTTCTCATATACCAATTAAAGATAATTGTTCTCCTAAGAAATTTAAAGTTAAAGGTAAACCAGTATTAGCTAAAGTAAATATTAAAAATAAAATTGTAAATACTGGCATATAAGTAACTAATCCTCTAATATAATTAATTACTCTTGTACCTGTTCTTTCATATATTATTCCACCAACACAAATAAATAGAGCAGGAGAAACAAAACCATGAGCTAAAGATAATAAAATAGCTCCTTCTATTCCTTGTATATTATTAGAAAATATACCTAATAATACTATACTCATATGAGCTATACTTGAATAAGCTATTAAAGCTTTTGTATCTTGTTGTATTATTGTAGCTAAAGAAGCATAAATTAAAGTTACTATAGCTATAGTTTGAATTAAAGGAGAAAAATAATTAGAAGCATCAGGTAAAAAATTAATTAAAACTCTAAGATAACCATAAGTAGCAAATTTTAGTACAGTAGCTGCTAATAATATAGAACCTGCTAAAGGACTATCTGCATGTGCTCTATATAATCATCCTGTAAAAGGTCATAAGGGTGTTTTTACTGCTAAAGCTAAGAAAAAGGCTAATCATAATATTTTTTGACTATCTAAACTTATTTCATGTAAAGAGATTAATTGAAAATCTGTAGAACCTACATAATTATATATTTGAAGTATTGCTAATAACATAAATAAGGATCCAGCTAAAGTATATAAAAAGAATAATAATGCAGATCTTATTCTAGCTTCTCCACTACCATAGACTATTATTATTATAAAAAATATAGGTAATATACTTTCAAAAAATATATAAAATAAAAATAAATCTAATACTACAAATAATCCTATTTGTAAGGTTTCTAATATTAAAAATGATATTAAAAAATATTTTAAATTATTAGTTATATTATTATAATTTGATAATAAAGCTATAGGTGTTACAAATGTTGTTAATAAAACATAATATAAAGATAGACCATCTATACCTAAATTAAAATGACAATAAGTTAATTGATCAAATTCATATACAAATTGATATTGATTTATACTTGAATCAAATTCTACTCATAAATATAAAGAAGATACAAAAGTTATTAATGAAGTAGATAAGGCTATTCTTTTCATTCTATTCTGATTTTCAATTGAATTTTCAGGTATTGTTGCTAAATATAAGGAACCTAATATAGGTAATAATAATAAAGTTAATATCATTGTTTGTAATGTTTTTAAGTTGTTTGTGATAAGCTAAGGTTTTTATTTTTATTAATATTTTTATTAATTTAAAAATAATAGACTTTTTATTTAAATTTCTTTCTAATATTAAGAGAATATAATTAAAAAGTAATATATGAACAGGGAAGTATATACTTATAAATTATTCATTTAAAAAATATATTTTTAATTTTTATTGTTATATTATTAATTATATTTTTTTAATAATATTTATTAGAATAAAAATTTTTACGGGCACTGTGAGATTTGAACTCACGACTTTTTTTAAGTACTTATTTTCAAGATAAGCGCCATAAACCAGACTCGACCAAGTACCCTTTTTTATTTTTTATTTTTAATTATTAATTATTATTTATTAATTAATATTATTTTCTTTTTTTAGTTTATTCTAATTTTAGTTTTAATATTTATATTTTTATTTTTTATTTTATAAGACCGAAGGGAATTGAACCCTTATAAGATCCATTATGAGCGAATTGCATTAACCAATTATGCTACAGTCTTTAATATAATACTTTTTTTAATTTTCTATAAAGATATAATATCTATATAGACAAGAGCGAGGTGATTCGAACACCTACCAATGATTTTGGAGATCGCCATACTATCCAATTAATACTACGCTCTTATGTATTACTATTAATTATTCTTTTATGAATAAGATACTTTTTATTAATTTTATATAATATAAATTATAAAATATGAGGGGATTATAAATGAGTATAACAGTTTTTAAATACTAACTATTATTTTATTAATATAAAGAATATATTTCAATTTATTCATATTCATTTAAATAAGAATTAATTACATTCATTATTATTATAATTATTATTATAATTATTATTATTATAAAAATATAATTAGTAACTGAATAAATAAAAATAATATTAGAATATCTAATAAATTATTATAAATTTAAAGAATTAATATAAAAAATCATAAGTTAAAAAGGGTATGAGATTAAAATACCAAATTAAATTAATAACTAACAAAGTAAAATAATTTAATAATTTTATTATATATTTTTATATTTTAAAGTTTAAATAAAATATAAATTATAGTTTTATTTTATAAATTATACTTAGATATAAATTATTTAATATTTATAGTAAAATTTTATAAATTATACTTAGATATAAATAATATTATAAATTATACTTAGATATAAATAAATTTAAGATTTATAGTAAAATTATATAAATTATAATAAGATATAAATTATTTAAGATTTATTACTTAATTTAGTTATATACATTCTTATTACTTGTTGGAAAGTAAATAAAGGTAAAATATATTTTGAAAATACATAAATTAAAACTAATAAAGTTAAAAATGAAAATGATAATTGGTTTATAAAGTAAAAAGGTATTAATTGTGGCATTGTTTAATAAAATGGTTGAACGGTTCTAATCATAGATTATTAAAGAACTATCTCTACTATTGCTAGTCTTTGTTTTTATTTTAAGGAGATATTTACAAATTATATTGAAAAGTTATTATAATTATAATTATATTAATATTATAAAAATGTCACTATAACTATTACTATTTCTATTACTATTAGAATTTTTATATAACTATTACTATTTCTATTACTATTAGAATTTTTATATAAAATAAAAATATACAATATTAAATATTTAAATATAAATAAGGTAAAATATCCTCTATTACTATAAAAAATAATATAACAATTATAAAATAATATAAAAAATAATATAACAATTATAAAATAATATAAAAAATAATATAACAATTATAAAATAATATAAAAAATATAAAATATTTTAGTATCAAACAAAACTAAAATAAAACTAAAACTAAAACTAAAAATAAAACTAAAACTAAAACTAAAGTAAATAGAATAAATAAACTATTTTAATCTTATACCCGATAAGAAAGAAGGTACAATAGCAGTATTAACTTTTTTAGTTAATTTAGTTGGATTTTTAATTTTAGCTACACTAAATAATCTTTTTCTAATAATTCTAAATTTAGAAACATTAATAATTAAACCAAGAAGATTAGCTAAAATATTACTATCATAATGAGGATAATATATTCTAGTTATTTCTAATTCAACAGATTTGTTAAATATATGACTTAAAAAAAGAGATAATTTTTTTATTTTAGCTTCATTTAAAATTAAAAATTTAGAATGTAAATTAGATACTTTAAATCTTTTTTTTAAAGGATGCCAATAATAGAATAATTGAATTTTCATATTATTAGGATTAATATAATATACTGGTTTACTTATTAAACTAGACATACTATAAAAAGAAGATTCTATTATAGAATAGATATTTTTTATTATTTTATTATTTTTTTTATTAAAATGATAAAATATATTACTATAACTAGCTAATTCTAAATTAAAAGGTGAAATAGTTCTAATATATCTATTCTTACTAATTATATTATTATTATTATTATTATTATTATTATTATTATTTAAATTATTATTAGTATTATTAAGTACATTTACTTCTGAGGGAGTAATTATAGAATTATCAGTTATTGGTAAAGAACTTTTCATATTTAATAATATTTCTTTTTTATTATTTAAATTATCATTTCTTGTATTAATTTCTCTTACATTTTCTTTAGTAAATGCAATCATTTCTCTTATTTTTCTACTTACGTGTTTTCTAGTTATAATTTTTTTTGTTTCTAATTGAGAATATAATTCTAATAGTGATTCTAAAGAAATATCTTTAGTATCTTTATGTTCTATTTTATATAATAATATATCTTTTATTTCTTGATTTAATTTTATTATATTATTTGTGGGTATATTCATTTTAAGTAAGATTATTTTTAGGGTTTAATTGTGACAAATTCTAAATTAAATCTTTAATTAGTTTAATTTAGTGATTTATTCTGGGTATATTTTATTATAAATATAATAAATATTATAAATATTATAAATATTATAAATATTATAAAAATATTAATAGTATAAAATATATAAATATTATAAATATTATAATTTATATTATAAAAATATTAATAGTATAAGTTATATAAATATTATAAATATTATAAATATTATAAATATTATAAATAGTATAAATAGTATAAATATATACCTATATAATAAATAATTTTTATTTAAAGAATAAATAATTTTTATTTAAAGAATAAATCAAATCAGATAGGTTATTTTATAATTAATTATTTTATTTTAATTTAGTTATTCTATCTAATAATTAATTAAATTACTTATTAGAATAATCAATTATTATTATTTTGTATATTAATAATTATAATTTATATTATTTTTATTAAGAAAGTAATTAAATTAACTGATATTTTAATATTTATAATTTAAATAAGAATAAAGAATAAGAATAATTAATTAATAAATAATTAATATTTATATAACCTTCTTCTTTTATAAAGCATTTTATATTTATAAATTATTAATTAAAATTTACAATTAAGAATTAATTATTAAAGATTTTACTTTATCCAAAAGATTTATAATTTCACTATTTTGTGAAGTAAAATAAGGAAAAAATACAATTAAATAATTTTTAATTACTTCTATTTGATTAATATCTATATCTAAATCATTAATATTTATATCTTTATTAGATATTTTTAATTTTAATTTATTTATAATATTTAAATATTTATGTAAATATATATTACTATATATAATATTTTTAGATATCTCATCTATAATATCATTTATACTAGGATCATTATTCTTAAGAAGTTTAATTAAATGTTTATAATTATAATCCACTTTACTATAAGGTAATTTATATGAATTATATATAAATTTTCTTAATTTATAAATCTCATTTTTAAATATATCCATATCCATTAAATAAACAAATAAATCAAATTGAGTAGTAGATAATAAATGTCTATGTGTTCCACTTCCACCACTTATATTAATTTCAATCATTTTTAATAAAAATACAATATTACTTCAAATCAAATCCTCAAATATAAATAAAGGTTTTAAATTACCTCTATTAGAACTAGAATTATCATAAATACTATAAAAAATATTTTTAGGATCTTTATTTTTTCTACATAAAAACATTTGATATAAAAAATCATTATAATTTAATGAAGTAAAATTACTATTATCTGTATTAGATACTATAGTATCACTAATTAAAAATATTTTATTATATTCTGATTTTTCTAAATCATCTAATAGATAATTAAATCTCTCTTCATTCATTTCTATAATAAATATAGATACAATTAAATCCATTCTTGGATCTTTACTTAAGCTACTATTAAATACTGCAAATGTTTTCATGTTTGTTTTTGTTTTTGTTTAAAAAAAGAGAATTATTATTTTATAATTATAGCATTCTCTAAAATCTATAATTAATTTTAATATTTATATATATATAATCAATCATTATATATTAAATGGGATCATTATAATAAATTATTATTATATTTGTTATTTTTTAAACCCTAACTAAGGATAATAAAAATATAAAAATGAACATTAAACTATATGATAAATAATCATAATTTAAATTTAACATGTATTCCATTTTTATTAAATTTTATAATTATTAAAAATAAAAAATTATTTATATAAAAAAATATAAAAAATAAATAATAAAATATAAAATATAAAATATTTTGTTTTTAAGCTCATTGTTTAATTAAAAACAGAATATAAAATATATTAATTGAAACATAAGAGTTTTAATTATAATTATAATAATAATTAATTTATATCTGTGTATAATTTTTTATATTGTATAAATTTTAATATTTTATATACTTAATTATTTTCTATTTAGTTAGGTACTATGCAATTTATGCAATTGGAATAATAAAATACTGATAAAACAAAATAATTTAACTCTATTTATGACAGGGGATTAGTTATTTTGTTTAATTAATTTAAAGTTTGAATTAAAATAGATAGATATTTTTTATAAAACATTTAATTAAATATAGTAATATTTTAATGGCGAAATTAAAAATATATACTTAATATAATTTATTGTTTATATCTTATTTTAATTAGTTAAATATAAATATATCTATTTAAAATTTAACTGTCTAATTAAAAATTATAAATTAAAAATTATAAATTAAAAAAACTAATAAAACCTAAGATTGCACAGGTAACATTTTAAATGCATGGAATGGAATAGGACTTTTTAATGTTCATTCTAAAGTATTCCCATTATCTTTTTCATTTTCAAATTCTTCAGTTGAAGTAAAGAAAGAAGGTACTGATCAAGGATTATTTTCTACTTTATTTCCATTAGCGAAAATATCATAAATGATATAAATGAATAAAGCAGTAGCCATAATAGAAATGAAAGATCCGAAAGTAGATACAGCATTTCAACCACTGAAAGCATCAGGATAATCAGGTAATCTTCTTGGCATTCCAGAAATTCCTAAGAAATGTTGAGGGAAGAATGTAATATTTACACCTATAAATAAGGTATAAAAATGTATTTTTCCTAATAATTCATTATAACTTTTTCCTATTATTTTAGGAGCTCAGAAATAAAATCCAGCAAAAATAGCAAAAACTGCACCCATTGATAATACATAATGGAAATGAGCTACTACATAATAAGTATCATGTAAAGCTAAATCTAATGAAGCATTAGCTAATACTACTCCAGTTACTCCACCTATTGTGAATAAAGCTAAGAAACCTAAAGTAAATATTAAAGGTGTAGTAAATCTTAAACTTCCTCCATATAAAGTAGCTAATCAACTAAATATTTTTATACCTGTAGGTACAGCAATTACCATTGTAGCTGCAGTAAAGTAAGCTCTAGTATCTACATCTAAACCTACACTAAACATATGATGACTTCATACTAAAAATCCTAATATTCCAATAGAGAACATAGCATATACCATTCCTAAATATCCGAAAACTGGTTTACCTGAAAAAGTTGATACTACTTGACTAACTATACCAAAACCTGGTATAATTAAAATATAACAAATATTTTGATTAATATAATAGTCTAATAAGATCTATTAAAATTTAATACTCAAGAACTTTCATTCTTGTTAGGACTCTATCTTATGCTGAATATCTATTCATTGAAGTTGTCAATTTTTTTATTTTTTCTATTCCTGATTCTATTAAATGATGTTTATTTTGTATAATTATATATGCTTTTCTTCATTTCAAATAATTTATGTGTTTACTAGATTGTAGAAAAAATGTATCAAAATAATTTATTACTTTTTTAGCTGAACCAAAACTAGTTGATCCATAATAATAAGTATCTTGAATTTCTCTATAACCTATGTTACCACCAAATATATTTTTAATTAATAATAACATACTTATATCTTTTTGGTCTATTTGAAAGTTTAATCTAATTTCTGGTTTAATTTTATTATCTCTATTAACAATTTTTATTTGAAAACTAGCATCTGCATCTGAAAATCCTGCTATTCAGTAATTATTAAAATCATTAGAATCATTAATTTTAAATTCTAATTTTTCCTCTAAATATCTAGGATTAGATAGTATATTAGTAATAACTTGATTGAATTTGTTAATACTTCTTAATTTACCATTAATTAGATTTATAGCTTTCATTAAACCTTCTTTATTAGATATAATATATAAATAAGCATTTTTATCTTTAACTTTTTTTACATTACCAAAACCTATTGTTTCTTTAATATAATAAGCTAACTTAACATCTGGAGAACTAAATACTATTATTAATTGTTGTGCAGAACTAAAATGTCCATCTCCATCAATTAATCCAGCTAAGTAGTGTCCAAATTGTTTATCATTTAATGGTTTTAAATGTTTAGGAACATGAATAGATATATTTTTTATATTTTCAGCATTGTTGCGTATAGTCTCTGAGGTTCCGTCTTTAAAATTAAAAACGTTACCTGCTGATTGACTTCATTGTTTTAACTTTTTTACTTTGTCAATTAAGAGGGAGTATTTAAAACTATATAGCGAAGTGTTTCCAGCATATAGCAACATTAAGAGGCTTACAAATTTAACCTCTGGATGACCAAAAAATCAGAAAAGATGTTGGAATAATATAGGATCACCCCCACCAGCTGGATCATAGAAACTAGTATTAAAATTTCTATCTGTTAATAACATTGTTATTCCTCCTGCTAATACAGGTAAGGCTAATAATAATAATATTGCTGTTACAAATATACTTCATACATATAATGATAATTTATGTAAATTCATTCCATTTGTTCTCATATTTAATACTGTTGCTATAAAATTTATAGCTCCTAATAATGATGAGATCCCAGTTAAATGTAAACTAAATATAGCTAAATCTATAGATCCTCCGGAATGAGATTGAATTCCAGATAAAGGAGGATAAATAGTTCAACCAGCTCCTACACCATTTTCTACTAATGCACTTAATAATAATAATATTAATGAAGGTGGTAATAATCAAAATGATATATTATTTAATCTAGGAAAAGCCATATCTGGTGCTCCAATATGAAGAGGTAATAAATAATTACCAAAACCTCCTATTATTGCAGGCATTACTACAAAAAATAACATTAATAATCCATGAGCAGTTATTATTACATTAAATAATTGGTGATCTCCTTGTAAGAATTGCACCCCAGGTGCTGATAATTCTAATCTTATTATAACTGAAAAAGCTGTAGCTATCATTCCTGAAAAAATAGCAAAAACTAAATAAAGCGTACCAATTTCTTTAGCATTTGTAGAATATAATCGCCAATCCATGAAATAATAATAATCTCTTTTTGTTTTTATTTGATTCTAATCTTAAGTAACTTAACGATACTTTATATATAATTCTTTTATTAGTTTTAAAATAATTAATAGAATTTACTATTTTTTTAGTTTATATTAAATTTTTATTACTAATATTTATTTATTATCTGTTTTATCTGAACATTCTATTTCTTTTTATTTTATTTTATTTTTTTTATTTAATAGACTTTTTTAGTACTTTAATTTTAATTTAATTAATAGTAGTAGTAGTTATTAAAACAATTGTAATTAATAATCACACGAATTTTAATTTATATCTTATTTTATTTAATTTTAATTTAAATATAAATATAAATATAAATATAAATATAAATAAAAATAAAATAAATAGCAGAAAAGAAATACTATGAATATATTTTACATAATAATAATTAAACAGATAAAAATGTCTTATAAATTAAATAAATAATAATAATTATTAGAATTGAAATTAACTTTAAAAAAGTACTATATTCTCTTATGTTTCTATTCTTATAAAAATATTCTTATATAAGAATATCTTTAAAAGAATGTATCTTATAATAAAAGTGTGTATTATTTAATTTATACTATATAATCTTAAATATTCATAAAATTTAATTAATTAGATACAAATATTTCATTATTATTAGTATATTTTTACTTAATATTTTTATTATTATTCTGTTTATTTTTATTTTAATAGTTTATTCTTAATAAGAATTTTACCTAAGGTAATTAAATTTTAAATTAATTATTTAAATTTTTTATCTAATTGAAGAATTAAAAATCTTTACAAAATAATAACAACTAAACTTTAAAAGTATAAAATAAAAAATAAAATTATTACATGTAACAGCAAAAAGTTTCTGTATTAATATACAATTTTTCTATTATATAAATATAAAAGAAGTATATCTTAATATACTATAAAAATAAAATTTATGTATTAATATAAATTTGTCTAATTATTAAAAGAATACTATCTTAATATACTATTAAGATAAGTAATTATATTAAAAATAATTTAATTTAGTTTAAAAAAAATAAATTATAAACTAAATTATAAACTAAATTATTATTAATTAATAAAGTCCTAATACGAAAATATAATAAATAATATAAATTAATTATAATTTATAAAAAAAAATTATTATATAAAAAAATATAGAACATCCCTTAATAAATGTTCCCAGAGGTGAATGCAATTATAATTAAATCTATTATGAATCTATCTTTAATTATGAATCTATTTTTAATTATATATTTACTAAGAATGTACTTATTAAATAACTTAATTAAAAAAAGTAATAAAAATATAATTAATATAATATTAGTTTCTTATTTAAATTTAATTTTTTATTTTAAAAATGAATATATAATTTTATTTTTAAATTTTAGTTTAGTTTTAATTCTATTAATAATTACCACTTATCTTAGACTAAGATATGGATTAATTACTAGTGGTTTTTTATTTAATGCCTTTCCTTACGTTATCACAAATATACAAGATCACGACCTTATAGTGAGTGGTACTTTTATCGAATCTGTTTTTTTACATTTAGGTGAGAGAGGGGCCATCGTTGCGAGTAGCATAATATCAGAGTATATTTGTGTAAATACAGATTTAACTCATAATTTTTCTACTTTAATTAGTGGGGACTTTACTTATAATAATTCCCAAGGTACTTTTTATTTTTTAAAACAAAAGTTCGACGGTGGAAGTAATACCTCCAATGGTACTTTTAAATTAGTAGTTAATAATCTAAATTGAATAGAACTATTAAATAATAATATACAAAATACTTTCCTTTCCCATTTTGGAGTCTTGAATAGCGAAAGCTGAAATAATCCAGGTGATTTACTTCAATACAGAAATAATTTCCCTAATAACCATTTATACCATGAAATGTCTTTAACTCAAATTGAACATAGTAATATTATAAATAGATTAAATTTTATAAATCCAAATTGAAGGGAAAATTTTAATATAAATTAAATTAAACTAAAAAAAAATAAAAAATAAAAAACTAAAAATATAAGTTATTATAAATAAAAAAACTTACAAATTAAAAATTAAAAGGAACTTATACTATATATACTATATAGTTATAACAATCATATTAATAATTTAATTTTGTTTATTTAAATTAAATTATAAACAAACTAAAAATTAATTAATAAAGTACTAATAATTTTTAAGAAAAGTAATAAAAATGATTTATAATTTATTTATAAAAAATTCTCATTAATTTCTACTAAAAATAAAATCTAATATTATAATTCTCTAACAAAAAAAATATAATATAAACTGATTTATTTTTATTATAGATAATATCTCGTAACTAATTATTATTTTATTAAATTATTTTATATAAAAATAAATAAAAATTATTTCATATAAAAAAATATAGTACATCCCTTAATAAATGTTCCCTGAGGTGAATGCAATTATAATTAAATCTATTATGAATCTATCTTTATTTTTATTTTTAATAGGTATATTAGGTTTTATTTTAAACCGAAAAAATATTATATTAATGATAATAGCCATAGAAATTATGTTATTATCTGTAACTTTATTAGTCTTACTATCAAGTTATAGTTATGATGATGGAATTGGTCAATTATTTAGTATATTTATAATATCTTTAGCAGGAGCAGAATCAGTAATAGGTTTAAGTATACTTGTAGCATTTTATAGATTAAAAGGAAATATATCATTAAGAACATAATGTATTTAACAATATTAATATTACCTTTATTAGGTTCAATAGTATCCGGATTTCTGGGTAGAAAAATAGGAGTGAGTGGATCTCATATAATAACTTGTAGTTGTTTACTATTATCTTCAATATTAGCTACAATAGCTTTTTATGAAGTTGGTATTTGTGGTTCTCCAGTATCAATAAATTTAGTTAATTGATTAGATTCAGAATATTTTAATATATCTTGAGAATTTTTATTTGATCAATTAACTGTAACTATGTTTATACCTGTATTATATATTTCATCTTTAATTCATATTTTTTCAACAGATTATATGTCAGATGATCCTCATAATCAAAGATTTTTCTCTTATTTATCTTTATTTACTTTCTTTATGTTAATATTAGTATCAGGTGCTAATTATTTTGTAATGTTTGTAGGTTGAGAAGGTATAGGTATAGTTTCTTATTTATTAATTAATTTCTGATTTACTAGAATTCAAGCTAATAAATCAGCTATTTTAGCTTTAATTATGAATAGAGTAGGTGATATGGGATTAAGTATAGGATTTTTTGCTTTATTTTCATTATTTGGTTCTTTAGATTATTCTACAATATTTACTATTGCACCATTTATGAATGAAACTGCTATTACTATAATTAGTTTATTATTATTAAGTGGGGCTATGGCTAAATCAGCTCAAATACCATTACATTCATGATTACCAGGATCAATGGAAGGACCAACACCAGTATCTGCTTTAATTCATGCAGCAACTCTAGTAACAGCAGGATTATATTTATTAATAAGATCTTCACCTTTATTAGAATTTAGTTCCACTGGATTATTAGTAATAACTTTAGTAGGAGCTACTACAGCTTTTTTTGCAGCTACTTGTGGTTTAGTACAAAATGATTTAAAAAGAATAATTGCATTTAGTACTATAAGTCAATTAGGATATATGGTAATGGCAGTAGGTTTAAGTCAATATAATGTAGCTTTAATGCATGTAGTAAATCATGCCTTCTTTAAAGCCTTATTATTTTTAGGAGCAGGAGCTGTAATACATAGTTTTGCAGATCAACAAGATGTAAGAAAATTAGGAGGTTTAATAAAATTTTTACCTTTTACTTATAGTGCTATGTTAGTTGGATCATTATCATTATTAGCTACACCTTGATTAACTGGATTCTATAGTAAAGATTTAATAATAGAATTAGCCTATGGTCAATATAGTTTCAGTGGTACTTATGCCTATCTATTAGGAAGTATAACAGCAGGATTAACTGCTTTTTATTCCTTTAGATTAATATCTTTAGTATTCTTAACTGTACCTAATGGTTCAAAACAATCTTATTTACATTCTCATGAAGCTAATTTAGCAGTTATAATACCTTTATTTTTATTAGCTTTATTTAGTATATTTTTTGGATTTATCTTTTCAGATTTATTTGTAGGAATGGGTACTGATTTCTTTGGTAATGCTATATTTATTAAACCAAATAATATTTCTATTATAGAAGCTGAATTTAGTTTACCTCTATTAATAAAATTATTACCTGCTTTATTATCCTTAGCTGGTGCAAGTTTAGCTATTTATCTATATCATTTTTCTCCAATTTTTATTAATGAATTAACTGATTTTAATTTAGGTAGAAAAATTTATACTTTCTTAAATGGAAAATATTTCTTTGATATTATTTATAATAATTTTATTATATCTAAAGGTTTAGAATTAGGTTATATTATATCTAAATTTTTAGATAGAGGTATTGTTGAAAAAGTAGGTCCTTATGGATTAACTAATACTTTAAATGATACAAGTAAAAATATTAGTTCATTAGATACTGGTATAATTACAACTTATGCTTTATATTTTACTGTTTCTTTATTATCTTTATTATTTATAGTTTTTGCACCTATATTATTAGATACAAGCTATTTAAATGAAATTAAATTACTTATTATAAATTTAGCTAGTCTAATTATAGTTTTATATCCTTCTAATAGTAATAATTAACTTTTATTATTTATTTTTAATTTTTTATTCATTTATATTTAAATATTTAAATATTTAGTAACAAATAATTTAGTTTTTCTTTGTTATTCTATATTTTTATTTTAAAAATTTGAATATCAAATTTGATCCCCTTTATTTTTAAGTTTAGTTTTAAGTTTAAGTTTAAGTTTTAGTTTTATTTTTAAGTTTAAGTTTTAGTTTTAGTTTTGTTTTAGTATATAATTGAATATATTACTTTAATTTTATATGATTATATAACTTTAATTTTATATAAATATATAATTTTAATTTTATATAAGTATTTAACTTTTATTTAATATTAATATATAACTTTTATTTTATATAAATATTTAACTTTAATTATATAATTGGAGATATAATAGTTTTCTATATAATAATTTATATTTTAATTATAAGTTCTCTATATAATAATTTATAGTTTAATTATAATTTATCTATATAATAATTTATAGTTTAATTATAATTAATATACAATTACAGATATAATAAATATAACAAATATATAATTAAATATATACTAATAAATATATAAATAATACTTCTTAATTTAAGAAAAATACTATAATAATTAAATTATTGGTTTTAGGGTTTTTAGTAAATTATCTAATTTTAATTCAGTAAAATAAAATAAAATATACTACTTACAAGAAGTGTAAAATCTACTTATTTATGAGGAATATCATTATTTAAAGTAAAAGATACTAATAAGTAAAACTTTTTTTAGTATGGGGATTTATTAGTCTAAGTAAATTTTTATATAACTTATATTTTTATATAATACAACTAAAGAATATTTCTTAACTTCTTTAGCGATATAACAATATAATATTTAAGTATAAAGTGTTATTATTCTATAACACAGAGATATTATATAACCTAAACTAATCAATAAAAGACATAATTCAAATATTATAAACCCTATTCTTGTTGATTTATAATATTTAATTATTTTTAATAAAAAAGGAAATTTTCCTTCTACTGTATCTAATAATGTTTTATTATTAAGTATATATATAGTTAATAAATATATACTAATATTGAATACACTCAATAAACTAATACAAGCGAAAAATAAAATTACACAAAATAATATAACAAAAGGATTTGATATTTTGTCCATATTAATACCAAACAAGGCTAAAATATTAGCAGTGCTTAAAAACATCATATTTTATTATAAAAGTATTTAAATTATGACAATGTCAATCTTATATTAACTTTAAAATTAATACACTCTTTTACACATCCAAAACAAAAACGCCCAAGGTAAGGGAAAGGGGATTCCCCCCCTCCCAAATAATAATTATTATTCTTTACTCAAAGTAAAAAGATTAATCTATTGATATACTATAATTATACATAGACCTATAATAGTTAGTAATGTAACAAATATAAAAACTAGCTCTATTATAATATTTAGATAAGTGAATTTCTTAAAGTAATTAATTATTTTAATATAGTTTTTATATTTATTTTCTAAATCGACATATTTTATAGCATATAATGTTATAAAATAACCTAGAACATCAATTAAACATCATAGCAGAACTATATTTAAACCTAATAAACCTCAAAATATTTGTTGAAGAGAACTCATATTCTCTGGTGCTATAGTTCAATCAAAATTTAAAAAAGGTATTAAATTTGCAGAATATAGATATTTATCTAATTTTTGATTTTTTTTATTAAATAAAAATATAGATTTTTTATTACTTTCTGTTTTAGCATTATTTGTTTTAGTACTATCATTATTATTATTATTTGAAGAATCACCATTATTATTATTATTTGAAGAAAACTTAGATTTTGTATAATCTATTATAGCTTGGCTAAAACCAGAGTATGCTGATCTAGCAGCTCCGCCATAAATAACTCCGTTTATTACTTTGTCTAATATTCTTTTTGAAAATAAAATAATAGGAATAACAGAAATAACAGAAATAATAAAAATATAACAAATAAGATTAATATTTGTATTTAACGTAAAATAAATTAGAGTTAAGAAATCTAATATATTATTATCTATTGAGAACATATTTTTATATAAAGTATTAAGTTATGACAATGTCAATCTTGCATTAACTTTAAAATTAATACACTCTTTTACGTTTATAGAGTTATAAATTTTTAGTTACTATTTAAATATCTTATATTTATATATTTAATTTGTTTAATTTTATTTATTTTGGTTATTATGAATGTAAAAACTTAACTATTTATCTCTAAAGGAAAAAATAATATTATTATTATTATATTAATTTCTTATACCTTAAAGTAGCTATAACTAATATGGCTTATTTTAATTTGTTATTCTAGTAAAATTTACTAAGGAAGTTTGAATATTAATAAATTAATCGTAATTTTTTAAAGTTAAAGTATAAATTATACTAATTATTTAATTTTATTTAACTATAAAAACTAAATTTGGTTTAATATTTATAATATTAAAATTTGAATATGTTTGACTTAGTACAAAATTAAAATTTATTATCTAATATTATATAAATAAAATAAAATAAAATAAAAATATTCTTTCTCTAAAGAGGTTTATGGAATTAAATCTCTAACAATAACTAATTTATCAAAAGATTTTGTAATAATTCAAGAGATAAAAATATTATTATAAAAAAATGTCTATACAAAAAGAGAAAAAGAATATAAAGAACAAAGATTATGAATAAATACTAAACCTTTATTATATTAAATTAAATTAAATTATACTAATAAAATAAATTATATTTATTTAAAAGAGATATTTAAATGAATTATATATTTATATTTTATTACTTATTATTTTTTTATACTTCCTCTATCTCTAGTAAATTCAAAAAATTGAATATAATTTATTATTTATTTTTAAATTTCAAAGATTACATTAAAATTAAAATTAAAATTAAAATTAAAATTAAAATTAAAATTAAAATTAAAATTAAAAATAATAATTTTATATTCTCTATATAAAAATAGTAAGGGGGATTATTTAAGTTCTATATTTTTTAAGTTATATTCTTTTTTTTTAAGTTTATTTTTATAACTCTCAAAATTATAATTTTAGCTATTGTAGTTCCATATGTATTTCTAGTCTACTTTTTTATTTGTAATTTTTCTTTTTGATAAAGTAAAACATATATTCCATTACCAATTTTAATTACACAAGAGATAAACATTCAAATTAATTGAATTAAAGCTAATAATAAAATTATTTGTTGAAAAAACTTAGGAGCTAATAAATAGTATTTACTGAAAGAAATTAGTACGCATACACCTCCAACTACTCTTGCTATTCTAACTAATATTTTATTTTGAAATTTTATTAAGAAGGGAGGAGCTAATTCAACACTTCATCCTCTTTCTATACCTTTATAAGTGGAACTATTTTTAATTAATTTACAATATTTATTATTATTTAATTTATCTCTTATTAGTTTCATATATTAATATAATTATTAAAGTTATGACAATGTCAATCTTATATTAACGTTAAAATTAATACACTCTTTTACATTTATAGAGTTAAATTAATCTTTTCTGATACAGAGTATTTTTTTTGTTTTATTTTTATAAGGAAACTTATAATGTAATTATTTATTTATAATTTTATTTTAATATTTAAATTTAAACTTAGCTGTTTTAATTAAAAAATAGTTACAAATAATAAGTTAAATTAAAAACAATGAATTGTTCCAAACAAAAATATATTACTTAGAAAGTTAAGGTAGTGTCTAACTCATATTTATATTTAAAATAATATACTGTTATAAATTGTATTTTACGAGTAAAGAGACTTGAACTCTTACGATTCTAAAACCATAAATTCCTAAGATTTACCCGGCTACCAATTTCGGCATACTCGCTATATGAATTATTATATTAATAATTTATTAGTTATTATAATTATTTATTATTTATTTTTATTTTATTATTTACTTTATATTTATATTTATATTAAAATTAATATTTATATTTAAATTTATGTTTATATTTATATAAATTATAATAATTGATTTATATATAATAAATTATTTTTATAGTTAATAATTTAGAATTGAATAAATTAAAAAATACTAAAAAAGATATCAATTAAAAAAAAGGAATGAAAGTAATTAAAATAAGGAGTAGAGTAATCGAAACTCTGTCTGTAATGTGTAAAATTACTGCTAAAACCACTCAGCTAACTCCTCTAACTATTTTTATTCTGTATATTTTTATATTAAAGATTATTTTTATTAAAAATGATTTAATATTATAAATTTATAATATAAAATATTTGTTTCTTAATTATAATTATTTAAAAATAAAAACTAAAAAATAATATTATTAATATTCTATCTTAATTTATTTATAATTAATAATAAAAATTAAACAAAATAAAATTTAATTATTTCTCTCTTTTAAAAATAAAAATAAAATTAAAATTAAAAATAAAACTAAAAATAAAAAAGTGATTATTAATTATATAAATTATTAAATTATTAAATTATTAAATTATTAAATTGAGGGGGATTTTAAAATTTTATTTTCCAGCAGCACTTTCCAGTACGGCTACCTTGCTATGACTTTTGAGATGTTACTTAAATGAATTAAGTCCAACTAATTATATTGACATAGATGTTTACTTACTCAAGGATTAAATAAATAATCAAGGTAAACTACACCAAACTTAAAGTCATTAAACAAAGAAAATTCAATGTAAAATGAGTGTGTATCTATGAAAAATAATAACTTCGTTATATTTCCATCAATATAAGCTTCTTCCCAGCGACAGACAGTTAGTTCATCACGAATGCAAATTTCACCGTTGCGCCTAATGATCAACGATTACTCGAAATTCCTTCTTCATGTCACCGAATTTCAGACGACAATCCGACTAATATTTTAATAAATTAACTTTCTTTGATGATTAGCTCTTCCTTATTTCTCATATTATCCATTTTATAAAAATGTATAAATTCTAATGTAATTTAACTCTATTAATATAATTTAAAATCAAATAGTATACCTAAAATTAAAAATAATAAAAAACTACAAAAGCAGAGAACAGTTTCGCATCACTTTGTAAAAGTTTTTGTGGCACGTCTATAGCCCAGGACATTAGGGCCATAACGACTTGTCTTAGCCCCAAATGGTACTATATCAGAACCATTAATTGTTAAGTAAGAAGTATTTTTATATACAATGAATTAACAATAGGGATTGCGTCCGTTAGCGGAATTAACCTCACTTCTCACGATACGGACTGAAGACAGCCATGCAACACCTGTACTTAAGTGTTTTATTGGTATAAATACACTCCTTTTTATTTATTACTAAATATAAAAGTTTGTATGCAAGTCCTGGTAAGATTATACGCGGATTATCGTATTAAATAACATGCTTCACTTCGTTTGCTTCGAAACCGACTAATTTTTTTGTTTTTAACTTTGCAGTCGTACTCACAAGGCGGAATGGTTATCGTGTTAACATCGCCACTAATTTTTTAACTAGTAACCACCATTCATCGTTGACAGGGAGGGGTATTTTGGGTATCTAATCCTATTTCCTTTCCTCCCCTTCGTGTCTCAGCGTCAATCATTAATGGAAAAAAGCCTTCGCTTTTAATATTCTACCTGGTATCTATGGATATCAGCCCTACTCCAAGCATTCTTTAATATAACCTCTATTTGATTCTAGCTTTAATTGTTATCATTCTTCCTTTATTTTAAATTAATAATTCTTTTTATATTAAACAGTTCTTAAATAAAAATAATTTTAATTTTAATTATTAAAAAAAAGTCAAAAGCTTTTATTAATTTTATATTGTGCTAATTGAAAATTGATAATGTTAAAGCTGCCTACACACCCTTTACGCCTGATTAAGACGATTAACGTTCGCGTCTCTGGCCTTACCGAGTCTTCTGGCACCAGATTTGGACGACACTTATAGTAAGGTTCTATCATTATTTTCCCTTACGTTATCAATATTTTATTGATTTCAGTTAGCTAGTTCACTCTTGCGAGCATTGACTAATATTCTTGACTGCTGGTAGTGTTATACTACTTGGGAGATTTCATTCCCAATGTGGCCAGTGGCTCTCTCAAGCTTAACTATCGATTGTCGGCTTGGTAGGCCTTTACCCTACCAACTACCTAATCAACATAAATCGAATCCTATAGCAGAAAAATTCCTTTTGGATAATTAAAGCTTATTATTTTCTTTATTAAATTTAAAGAAATATCTCCTATTTACGGAGACTATAGGGTATCTTATTTACTATTCTCACCTTTACACCTTTTTACCTAATATCTTTTTAGTTTTTTTAAAAAAACTTTCGGTAAAAACGATTCGCATGTCTTAAACTACTGAATAACGTTCAATCGGAACCAAAATTAAATTCTTACTCTTATTTAAACAAATTTTTTAATTTGTTATATTATATGTGCTCATGCAATATTTACTAACTCTTTTAAGTATAGACTTTATTTTTAAACTATCAATTTTATATTATTAAAAATAATTTTATTACTAAAAAAACTTTCAAATTGGAAGGTAATTATAAGTGTTTTTATCTAGAAATTTATAATAGTATATTTTATTATAAAATTAGAATATTTAAATTAATGAATTATATCTATTTGAATTATATATTTATAAGAATAAAATAAAATTTATTATAAGGATTAAAAGAGATAAAATATGGCATTGAATAAGATTATATTTATTTTTAAATTTATAAAATTTAAAGAAGTATATTATACTAATTCTAGTTTTTATTTTTATTATTATTCTCTTTTTTAATAGTACTATTTAATAATTCTTATTATTAAAAAATAATAAGTAATGCTTTCTGTACATTATTGTATACTAAATCTTTAATATCAACCCATAAATCTTGATTATTATAAAAATTTTATCTTTTTTTATAAATATCCTGATTTAATAAAATATCTTTCTCTTTAATAATTACAGAATCTTTAGTTAAATTTTAATAATTACAGAATCTTTATTTAAATTATAATAATTACAGAATCTTTATTTAAATTAATTTCTGTTGTAGATTTAGTAGCATATATCTATTTATTTAAATAATACATTAATTTAAAGTATTCTAATATTAAGGAATTATTTTTAACTCCTTTATATTTTATAATTGTAATATCATTCTTTAATACTAAACTATAAGTTTTTTTAGAAATAAAATAAGCTTCTTTAATAATATATTCTAATTTAAATTTACCTAAATCAGATCTTATTAAATTCTAATTTATTAAAATATAAAGGTATATCTGTAATTAAGCTATTAGTATCGGTATAATAAATAGAACCGCTAACTTTAATTAATTCCAATCTTATTTAAATCCTACAACTTAAATTAAAACTAGTAACTATAGCAAAAACAATAACTGAAACATCTTCAAATACATCAATATTATTTTCTCTCTCTCAATTATTATTACTCAATAATACTTTCATATAATCTATACCATGTTCCATACATAATTTAATATCTACTAATGGGTTATAATTAAATAAAAAATATAACTTTTTATTTATTGAATTGTTTTTATTTATAAAAAAAGATTTATTAGTTTTAAATTAAAACTTAATTTGTTCCATCTTTAAATAAATAAATTATAAAATTATAACCTTTGAAGGGGATTAATAAATTTTATATTTTTATTTTTGTTTTTAAAAAGATAAATACCTTTAATTACAGGAGATTGTTCTATTTTTAATTTTTATAATTAAAATTATCTAAATCTTTATTTTTTTTATAAATATTTAAATAAAATTTAAAATATTCTAACCATGTATAAAAGTTATTACATTAATATAAATTATTATAAAATTAATCCTAAGACTATTAATATTGTATTTGTTATTATATAATAATGTTGCAGTTTTACTCTTAATTTAATAATACTACTTAGTTTAGGATATATTTTATCTAAAGATAATTTATCTATTAAAAAATTACCGTAGAAAGAACAAATTATACTCACTAAACATGTAAATATAAAAATACTCATTGAAATATTCATAACAAAACATAGTTCTGTAAAGGATAAAGTTGATACAAAATCTTTAAATTCGTTTATCTTTTCTCAAATAATATTCTTATCCATAAAATTTTTAATAGTAATATCACTACTATTTAAACTATTCTCTAATTCTTCTGCTTTCTTTATAGCTGAATTAAAGGCTTCAGAAAATTGATTACTAAATTGATCAAATATTTTGTTAGCTTCTTCATTCTTTTCAGTTATATCTTCAGCATTTGCAATAAATGTTTCATTTAATTCTTTTTGTTTATTAAGTAAATTTTGTAATTCATTTTTTTGTTCTAAAAGTTTAAATCTTAAATCGGTATTAATACAGTTATTAATAGAAGTAGTTAAATCAATTATTAAAATCTTTGTATTTTCAATTTCTTTATAAAATTTAGCAATGGCTATTTTATTAGTATCTCCGTTGTATCAAGATTGATAAGCTATAATCGTAGCACCACCAGAGACATATCTTAATAAATTTTTTATTCTAATTTTCATTTTGTTATTTTATATTAATTTATGATACTAAAGTTATATTCAATTTTTTACTTTATTTTTATTATATATTTTATAGTTTATTTTAGTTATTGAATTTTTATTATATAAATATTTAATTTATAGTTTAGTTGCTTAGAATAGAATTAATAAATATAAAAATATAATTATTGATTCCTTCTTTTACTTGTTTTAATAATGCAATAAAATAATTAAATATTATTATTATTATAAAAAATAATAATTAGTATAGTTTTTCGTATAATTAAAATTAAAACTATAGGCAAGGGAATAAATTATAACTAATAAATTATACTATAAATCTTAATCTATAATTTTAAATATAAAAATAAAAAATAGAACAATATTTAGAATAGAGTAAGTTTTATTTATTAAATTATCTAATATTAATATAGTTAATTATTTTTATAATAAATTATAAATAAACTAAACATTATAATATTTAATAAAAGTACAACAACATAAAAATTTATTGAATATAAATAGATCTTTAACTCCATTAATTTATATAGCTAATTAAAGTAGTTATTTTTAATTTAAAGGAATTTGTTTATTTTAATATTTTTATTTTATAAATATTTAATAAACTAAATATACTAAAGTTAATTATAAAGTTCTATATATTTTTATTATAATTTATATTATAATATAGTGTTTTCAAATAATAGTAAATAATAATTTTATTAGCTTATTTATATTACTTTATGTTATTTAAATATAATAAAAACAAAAAATTAATTGATAGAGAATAATTAATATGAAAATAATTCTATTCTATCATTCCTATTAGATTATTTTTTTTTATCTTAAAGAAGACAGATAATATTTAGTTATTTATTCTTATCTTTAAGTATTCAATTTTATTTTTATAACTTAAATAAATAAAATAAATAAAATAAATAAAAAAGAGGTAAGATAAAAATTAAAAATAATTATCTGTTTGATTCTCCCAAATACTTAGAAATAAACAAAAAGCTCTATTAAATAATATATATTTTTAAGTAAATATATAAAAATAAGGGGGATTAATTATTAATAAAGATTAATTATTTTTGGTTAATTATATAAAAAATTATTAATTATTAATTATTAATTATTAATTATTAATTATAAATAATAATGTAATTCTTTTTTATATTATTATTAATTATTAATTTTATATTTAATGTTATAATGTAGAGTATTCGATCTAATAATTATTAGTTAGAGATATCTAAAATTATTTTTAATTTTTAATTTATAATTTTTAATTTATAATTTATAATTTATATTAAGAGAATTATTAATAATATTACAATACGAAAATATTAAGTTTATAATCTTAATAACTATAATTTTAGTTTTATGTTATAAGGATTTATATTTTACCTTATTCTACTGATTTCCGTTATTGTTATGGTCACGGTCTCATTTTTCTAGATAGGCCTTCGTTCAATCTGCAGGTGGTTCTGTTAATAAAGTACCATCAGCATTTCAAGGTCGTGGATGTTGTGACATAAATGCACCATATTCTCCTGTTAGTGTTCGTATTCATATTTCAACTAGTTCATGAGGTTCTGGTCGTCGTTCAACTACATTATTTACTTGATTATTATTATTTTCATTTTCAATTATGGGAGCTTGATTTTCATTTTCAATTATGGAATTTTGATTCTCATTTTGATTAGATGTTTCATCTACAGTTTGATTAGAAGCTTCATTTACAGTTTGATTAGATGTTTCACCTAAAGTTTGATTAGATGTACCATTTATAGTTAAATCAGCCATAGCTGAATCTAAAACATCTTCATTTAGATTATGAAACAAATTAGCGTTTGGACTATTAGGAACCGAAATATCCATATCTGAATTCATATCAACATCCTCTTGTCTAATTATTTGATTATCTATATTAAATGTAGAAGGTAATTTATAAATAGAATCAGTAGAATTTATAGAATCAGTAGAATTAACAGAATTAATATAACTAATAGAATCGAAAAGATAACTATTTTCATAAAAATTAAATAAAATATTTAAAAAAGTAGCTAAAACTTCAAAATCCAAACAATATAAATTATTAAATGAAACAATAATTAAAAATTTAAGAATGAATATTGTATTAAAAAATAAAGTACATTTAAATAAAAAAAAGTAAAATTTATTTATATCTAGTAACTGAGTGACTATTGAATAATATTTAAATTTCATATTATTAAATGTAAATTTAGGTAGGAATAACAAATTATACAATCTGTTATTCTTATCATTAGCGCGAGAATAGTTTATTTGAATTTAGTAAGGTTGTATTATTTAATTTTATTATAGGATTTATATTTTTATTTGAATCTATTGCGATATCTAATAAAGTATTTTCTATTAATCCAATAAATGGTATAATTATTATAAATCATGAAAAATATAATGCTGTAGCTATTTGACCTATTTCTAAATAAGGTGATTCTGCATGTTGAGATCCTATTCACATTAATATTACAAAATTTACAATGAAGAATCATTGTGCTAATTTCATTGCTGGTCTAAATTGACTACCTCTTATTCTTGATACATCAGTTAAAGGTAATATTAATAATATTAATAATGATCCAAACATAGCTACTACTCCTAATAATTTATTTGGTATAGATCTTAAAATTGCATAGAATGGTAATAAATATCATTCAGGTACAATTGATGAAGGTGTACTCATAGGATTAGCTGGTATATAATTATCACTATGACCTAATAAATTAGGATAGAAGAATACTATTATAGATAATGCTAAAAAGAATAAGAAAATTGTTACTAAATCTTTAAATGTAAAATAAGGATGCATTGGTGCTCTATCTCCATTAGAATTTATACCATTTGGATTATTTGAACCATGAACATGTAAGGCCATTAAATGAGCTACAACTAAGGCTGCTAAAACAAAAGGTAATAAATAATGTAAAGAGAAAAATCTATTTAAAGTCGCATTACTTACACTAAATCCTCCTCAAATTAATTCTACTAAATCTTGTCCAAATATTGGTACAGCACTTAATAAATTTGTAATTACTGTAGCACCTCATAAACTCATTTGCCCATAGGGTAATACATAACCTAAGAAACCTATAGCCATCATTAATATTAATATTATTACTCCAATTGTTCAAACTAATATTCTAGGTGATTTATAAGAACTATAATATAAACCTCTAGCTATATGTGCATAAACAAAAATAAAAAAGAATGAAGCAACATTAGCATGTGTATATCTAACTGCTCAACCTGAATTTACATCTCTCATTATATGTTCTACACTATTAAAAGCAAAATCTACATGTGGTTGATAATGCATTGCTAAAAATACACCTGTTAATATTTGTAATATTAAACAAGTTCCTAATAACGATCCAAAATTTCATAAATAAGAAATATTTGTGGGTTGGGGTGAATCTACTATATATGAATTTACTAATCTTAGTAAAACATTCGTTTTTAATAACCTCATTTTTAGTTTTAGTTTTGTTTTTTATTTTTGTTTTTGTTATTTTAAGTAGCTTTCTTATTCTTATTTGTAATTTTATTTTATTTGTAAAGATGAAAGGGACTTAAAATTGGCTAAGTACAGTGATTATTAAATATATACTTTATTAGCCCCTATTTTGTTAGGTAATATGGGATTGGAATAGTTAATTCCTTAATTTTTAAAAAGAATACTTATCTCTTTTGAAGAAGGAACCTTATTTTTAATTATTTAAATATTGAATTAAAATAAAATATGCTTATTTTATAAAAATAAGAAGCATTTTTTAAAAAGAGAAAATTTTACTATTGCAAGACTAATTATAATTTTACTTTGATTTAATTAAATAAAATTAAATTAAAAAAGTTATTATTAATCTTTAATGAATATGAAAATGAATATGAATATAACTATAAATATAAATATCAATATTACTATCAATTTAAACAGAAATATAAATATAAATATAAATATAATTTTAATTTTAAATATAAATATAAATATAAATTATAAAGAATAATTAATTCATACAATAGTAGTAAATTTTTATTAATTCTTTTTTTTTTTTTTAATAGAAAGAAAATTATTTAATTAATTTAAATTCTATCTAAAGAGAAGTATATTTAAAAAGAATATTATAATAAAATTTAATTATAAAAAATCTTTTAAAATAAAAACACTGTGACTAATACTATAATTAATATTATAACAAATATAGATTTTAATTAATTCTTTTATAGATATAATTTTTTGTTATTTTATATTTTAATTTTATTTCTTTTGTTATAAGCCCAAGAAGATTTGAACTTCTACAAATTTCTCATCAAGAAACCATTCTACCATTAAATTATAGGCTTTACTTTTATAAAAGTTGTTTTATTTATTATTATTATTATTATTTTATAATAATTAATATCTCTCTATTAAATTATAAATTATAATTAATATCTCTATAATTAAATTATAAATTATAAATTATAAATAATATCTCTCTAATTAAATTATAAATTATAAATATTAAATAATTATTAATATCTCTCTATTAAATAAATTATTTATATTTTTCTATTAATTAATAAATAATAAATTATAAATTATAAATTAAAATTAATTAGTAAATTATTATTAATAAAATTAATTAGAATTATAAATTGAATTAGAATTATAAAATTAATTAGAATAATAAAATTAATTAGAATTATAAAATGAATTAGCTTAATAAAATTAATTAGAATAATTTAAAGAATTAGAACTTTGTAATTCAAATAATTCAATCTATAAATATTTTTGTATAAGAATTATTTATTTATATAAATTAGAATTTTATTTAATTAGAAACTATTTATATTTTTTATATTAATAAATTATAAATAAATATTTATATAATAATAGTTATATTTCCTTTTAATAATTATTTTAATATTTATATATTTATATATAGAATTATATTCTTTAATAATTTATTTTATTCTATTAAAATTATTATTTATTAATAATAGAAGTAAACTAAATTATATATTTTATATTATTATAAAACTATACTAAATTATAGTTAGATTATTTATCTTACTAAACTTATAATAAATAAATAATATTACTATAAAACTATATAAATTATAATTAGATTATTTATCTTAATAAAATATTTATAATTAAATAATATTGCTATTTTTATTCTTATATTTAGTAGAATAATTTTTATTCATTAATAAAATTATATTTTATAGTAATAAATAATATATAAATATATACATAAATATAGATATAAAACTCATATATATTAAAAATATTAAAAATATTAAATATAATAAATATATTAAATAATAAGGGGGATTAATAATTAATATATAATTATATATTAGTCATTATATTTGTTATAACTTAACAAGATATTTTATTTATTAAAATTTTAATTTAATTATAAAAATTAAAAAATTATCAATATAAATATAATTAATTAAGATAAATAACAATAAAAATATAAATATAAATAAAAATATTACTATCAATTTAAATATCAAATTTAATATCAATATTAATATAAATATATAATTATATATAAATATTAAATATAATAAATTAAATAATAATTAAAAAATAAAATATAAATAAATAAATAAAATGAATAAGTATAATATTATATAATTAAATATAAAAATATAATGAATAAGTATATAATTATATAATTATATATAAAAATAAATAGAATAAGTATATAATTATATAATTAAATATAATAATATATAGAAAATAGTCTTCTTTATTTAATTTAATTTAAATTAAATGAATACTAAATTATAAATTTCTTAATAATAAAATAAATAAAAAAAATATAGTATAGTAATAATTAATAAGGAGCTATATCGAATGCTATTAAAATACTTGGTACTAAAATAATAAAAGCTACAGCTACTGGTAATAAATTTAATCAACATAATTCAATTAAAGCATCATATCTCATTCTAGGTAAAGTAGCTCTAAATCAAACAAACATAAAACAAAAAATACAAGTTTTTAGACCTAATATTATTGATTGTATATTTATATATGATTCATTTACAAATAATTCAGGCATATGATACCCACCTAAAAATAAAATTGCAGTAATTGTACTAAATAATACAATTGAAGAATATTCAGCTAAAAAGAAAAAAACAAAAGGAACACTAGAATGTTCTGTAAAGAAACCAGCTACTAATTCTGATTCAGCTTCTTGAAGATCAAAGGGAGTTCTACTTGTTTCTGCTAAAATAGATATAAAATAAAATATAAATACAGGTAATAAAGGTACTATAAATCATATAGCTTGTTGATTTTCTATTATTGTTGTAAAATTAAAGGATCCTGTTAATAATATTATTATTAATATTGCTGAACTTAATATTAATTCATAACTTATCATTGCTGCTGTACTTCTTAAACTTCCTAAAAAAGCATATTTAGAATTAGCTGATCAACCTGCAAATAAAACTCCATATACTCCTAAAGAAGATAAAGCTAAAGTATATAATACTCCTAAAGAAAAATCTGATAGTGTTAATCCTTGTCCAAATGGTATTATTCCTCACCCTAATAAACTAAATATTAAGGTAAATACAGGTGCTAAATAAAATAATACTTTATTTGATTGAGAAGGTATTACTGTTTCTTTAAGTATTAATTTTAATGCATCACTAAAAGGTTGTAATATACCATAATAACCGGTAGTATTAGGCCCTACTCTTCGTTGATGAGCAGCTAATTGTTTTCTTTCTATAATTGTCATAAAAGCTACGCTTAATAAAATAGGTAATATTACTAATAAAACATCTAATAAACCTATTAGTAGATTTACTATTGTTAAATTTATATTATTCGTTATCATTTTGTATTTTGTTTTGTTTTGTATTTGGGGGTATTTTTATTCTTATAGTTATTTTTAGTTTATCTTTTATAAAAATATAGATATTACTATTTTTAACTATAGATTAAAAGTTATTTATTTAATAACTTTACAACCTTTTTTTATTTTAGGTTAAATTTGTTTTAATTAACTAATAGAATTATTTTTTCTATTATAATTTTTAATTGTTAGTTAATTAAGGTTTTAAATCAAATTCATTTTTAGGTATTTTGTGTTATTTTTTTGTTTGTAACTTTAATTTAAACAAATTTTAAAATAATTTTATTTAAATATAATTTGATTTAATTAAGTTTAATTAATTAAATAGATATAATTTGATTTAATTTAATTTACTTTAATTTAATAAAAAAAAAAAATAATTAAATTAAAAAATTCTCTAAATAACTTTAATTTATAATTTATAATTTATAATTTATACTTTATAATTTATAATTTATAAAAACAAAATAAAATATTATTAATAAGAAAAACACTGTGACTATTCGATAAAAAGAATAAAGAACCTTTAATTAAGTAGATTATTATTTTTAATTTTAATTTAGGATTCTTATTATACTTATATTTTTGTAATTTAATTTTTTAATTAATTTATGTAAGTTATTCTCTTTTGGATTCGAACCAAAATTACCATTTTAGAAGAATGCTGTTCTACCATTAAACTAAGAGAATATTAATAGTAGTTATATTTTTATAGTTATCTTATTCTTATTTTTTATAGTATAATTTCCTTTTAAAATTAGTATTTTTTAATAGAGATAATTTATTTAGTTAGTTATATTTATATCTATCTTTATATTTATTTCTATTATCTATATTTATTAATTATAAGTAAATCTATTCTTTATATCTAAACTAAAAAGTATCTATCTATCTAATAATTTATAATTTATAATTAATAATTTATATTTATACTAAAAAATATATATCTATCAATATTTTATATCTAAACTAAAAAGTATCTATCTATCAATAATTTATAAGTTATAATTAATAATTTATATCTATAGTTTATATATTTATATTATTTTTTGATGAAGTAATTATTTATTTATTTTATTTTATTTTATTTTATAATATTTAAATTAATCTAATTTTGTAAGAATATAAAAATATTAGAATATTTAATTATTATATTATTTATATTCTTAAATATAAATTTAGTAATAGTTATATTCTTAAATATAAATTTAGTAGTAGTTAGACTTTTTAGTTTTATTATTATTCTATTTTTTATATAATAATTTATATTATTAGATTTATGTAAGTTAATTTAATTTTTATTTAATATTAGTTATTTATTAAAATTAATTTATTTTAAAGATAATTTATTTATATTTTAATATTATTTTTATTGTTTATAATTATAAATGATTAATTATTCTAATAATTCATAGTAAAGATTTATTTAATTTATATCCTTCTAAATAAATATCTACTATAATTTAGTAACTAGAAATTATTCTATAAAATAATATTTTTATTTATTCTAATAGAATATTTTATATTATTTTTTATTATAAATTTTAATATAAGAATTATTTTTATTTAAGCTAATATTTTATTTAATCTAATATATTCTATATTATATATAATTTAATCTAATATATTCTATATTATATATATATTTTAATCTTATATAAACTATAATAGAGATAAGTTTATTTAATATAAACTATAATTTAATCTAATTTAATCTAATCTAATTTAAGTTAATTTAATATAATATAAATTTAAAATAATTTAATTTAATCTAACAGTATATAATTTAATTTAATATAAAATTAATATAATTTAATAATTTATATAATAAATATAATATAATAATATATAAAATAAATATAATATAATATTATTATATATATAATTAATATAATATAATTTAATCTAATCTAATCTTATATAATATAGAATATATAAAAAATAAAAATATACTATAATCTAATATAAACTATAGAATAATATAAAAAAAATATAGATACAAAATAATATTATTATTAGATAAAAAATATAATTTTTATAATAAGATGATTGTAAAATATAAATATATTAATTAAAAATTAAAATGATTAGAGTTAAGAGGGAATTGAACCCTAAATAAGATAGACTTTGCAGGTCTACTACAGAACCATCTGTAAACTTAACCCTTTTTTTATAAAATAAAATAGTTATTTATTAATAAATAAAAATATTAAATTATATAGTTATTAATTATTAAATCTATATAAATTTAAATAGGGATTAATTATTAAATCAATATAAATTTAAATACTTATTTTTAAGTATTATAAAAGAAGAAATACAATATTAATACTAATATTAATATTAATATTAATATTAATTAAATATTATATAACTGTAATTATTATTTATTTTTTTTTTTTTTTATTTAGAATTTAATTAAGAAAATAAAATTAATATAATTAATATAATTAAATTTCCTTTTAAATAGAATTAAAATTAAGAATATATAAAATTAATATTAAAATTAAGCATCCTTAGTTAAATGGTTATAACTACAATATTCGACATTGTTATTATTGGTCCGACTCCAATAGGATGTTTTATTATGTTTATAGTTATATTTTTATTTTTTTTATTAGAAATTTATTATTTCCTTTATAATTTATAATTTATAATTTATAATTTATAATTAATAATTTATAATTTATAAAAATAGTTATTTTATATTTATATTCTATTTTTAATTGTATTGTATTCTAATTATTTTTAGATTTATATTTATAATTAAAATTATAATAACTTAAATATAGTTTTATTATATTAAAATTTAAAATAAAGTATACAAATAAGAATTCTAATTATTTAAAAATAACTTATATTTAAATTCTGATATTAAATTATATTAAATTAAATTATTTATTTAGATAAAGATTTTTATTTGGATACAGAATTCACTATTGATTTAATACAAAATATTATAATATTTTATAAATTAAAATAAAAAAATATAAAATAAAAATTAGCATAATTATTTTATGCCTCAATATACTTAAAAATAATATTTAATATTAATAAAATAAAAACTATTACTACCAAAGAAATTAATAAATTTTAATTTTATATATCCCTCCCAAAATACTAATAAATATAAATAAAATTTCTTTTTCAATGAGTAAGGGTATAAACAATTTGTTTCTTGTTTTTGTTTTTTAATATATCCTTCCCAAAGTACTAATAAATATAATTAAAATTTCTTAGTCCTATGAGTAGACGGACAATTTTTAATCGATAGGTTCATATACCCCCCCCTAATTATAATAAATATTAGTAAAATTTTCTTATGTACTTAATTATTTTCTATTTAGTTAATTATCAACTATAGATTTAGCTGCTCCTGCTGATACACCACTTATTACTGCTACACCTTTTTTTTTTACCTGCTTCTATTGCAGGTTTAGATGATAAAATAATTCAACCTGGTATAACTATAATTACTGAATATAATACTAATGAAATTAATTCATGATCTATACTACTAATAGATAAAATAATATCATTCAAAATTAATAAATCAAAAAAGTTTAAAGTAATCATTATAAATAATATAAATTTATAAACAAGAGAAAATTTAAATTTTATACTATTTACTCTTATCAAAAGTATATAAAGATAATACATAATATTAAATATTATAATATTAATCTTCATAAGGATGTGTTACATAAAATAAATGGTGATGAATGTCCTTTACCCCCCCCACACCAGTATTTACTAATGTAGTATCATTACTTATATTATTCTTCATAATAGTAGAATTAGAATCATCTATAGATATAGTAGAATTAACATCATCTATAGATATACTAGATTTATTCTCAGAATTATCAGAAGAATCATTAATATTATCATCAATTAAGGTATATTTTTTTTATAAATAAGAAATCCAACTAATGAGAATAAACCTATAAAACCTAAAATTTTACCTTATGATAGAGAATCATGAGTTAAAATTAACATTTGTTCCATAATTTTTTGTTTTGTTTTTTTAATTTACTTGAACATATTCTAATTTTACATAATAATGTATTTATTAGGATTCTAAGAGTTTTAGGTGGTGTTAGTATATTGTTAATACTAACTAAAAAAATAGAATTATTAGGAAATGAATTATTATATTTAACTGGTTTATATGTTTGTATCATTATTAGTTTTATATTTATTAGTTATTTAATTTATATTACTTATTATAGAATTGTTAATATATTTAAAATAATCATAAGTTATAATTTATATTTTTACAACTCCCCTTTCGATAGATTAGCTAGTTTATGTGCAAAAGTAATATTATGTAGTAAAGGTGCTTGTGAAATGACTGCTCCTATCAGTATTATTTTGGGTTCCATGGTAGGATTAGATGAACTTAGAAAAGCTAATGGTTTAGAACCTATATTTATTCCATATTTAGCTGATAAGGTATTCACAGATAATGAAACAAGTCAAATAATGAAAGAACAAAGAAAATTAGAAGCTCGATTAATTAAAAATAATAATACAAATACATATATATCTGAATAAATGAAAATAGTCGCAAAATTAGAAGAAAATAATATAATAACTAAAGAAGAATCAAAATTATGAGAAGAATCAATAAAATAAAATAAATCCTTATTAAGTAAGGATAATACAAATACTAAGAGTAAAATAATTGATAATCTAAATAAACTACAAGATATCCAAAACAAAAGAAAATAATTTATAATATTGTTATTAATTTATTAATTATAATCCCCACTATTTTTTATAATAGTTTATAATTTGTTTCATCTTTAAATAAACAACTAATTATAAAATTTAAAAAGGTGAGATATATAATACTTATTTCTTATTTAATATATCTTAATACTTTAATTAATATTTAATTATTAATTATTTTGTTATATAAAATAATATTTAATTTTAATAAAATAATTATAATTATTTACCTTTAGATTATTCCTTTAAATCCAATTTTAATATAATATTACAAATTTTAAATCCCTTTATCTTATATCTTATATTTTATATTTTATATTTTATATTTTATATTATATATTATATATAATAAATATTATATTTTATATTATATATTATAAATATTATATTTTATATTAAATATTATATATTATATATTTTAAAGTAAGAAATTAATATTTATTTATTACTATTAATAATAAAAGATTATTTTAAGTATGGGGATTAAAACCCATAATTCTTTCTTTCTTTCTTAGTAAATCATTAAAATTTAAATTTAAATTTAAATTATGAGTATAATAATAAGAATGCAATCATTAAAGAGAATAATCCTGTAGCTTCTGCTAAGGCGAATCCTAATATTGCGAAACTAAATAATTGTCCTCTTATTTGTGGATTTCTAGCTGTAGAAGCTATTAATGAAGAGAAAATTAAACCTATTCCGGCTCCGGCTCCAATTAAACCTGAGCAAGCTAATCCTGCTCCAATGTATTTTGCTGCTGCTAACATATTTTAGTATAAAGTATTAAATTATGACAATGTCAATCTTATATTAACTTTAAAATTAATACACTCTTTTAAATTTAAAGAGTTATAGGATTTTAGTTGGTATTTAAATACCTTAAATTTATATATTTAATTTGTTTTACTTCCTCATTTTTCTAAATTAGAGATTAATATTTAAAATTTAATAACTATATAAAATAAAAAATAGATTAAGTATTAAAATAAAATTATTAGGTAGTGGGTATTTATATTTAACTGTTTTATGAATTTGTCTTATTAGTTTTATATTTAGTATCTATTTAATTTATATAAATTATTATAATATTATACATAAGTATAAACTGATTAAAAGTGAGGAAGTAAATATATTTAAAAGTAAATAATAGTAATAAAAATAATATTAATTAGAATCCTTTTCAATTTAAATTAAATAAATTATTATTTAAATTTAAAACTAATAAATTATAAATTAAATTATTCTCTAATAGTCAAATTAGTTAATTTTAGTTATAGAAAGAAATTTGTTTTATAATTTTAATTAAATAATTAATTGAATATAACTATAATTTTAAAGATTAAATTAATTAAAATATTCTCCTCAAATGAATTTAAATCTTTTAATTAAAATACTGATTTTCTTAATGATTATAATATTTTTATATTTATGAATGCATTCTTATTCTTTATATTCTCTATTTATTTGTTAGGATTTTCAAATATCTAAGTAGAATTAGAATTATTACTTATTACTTTATTTTTGTTATCCTTTATTTAAATCTCTTTACCTAATATAATAATATATTTCATTGTATTATCCTCATCTGTATCTATATTTGAATTTTTGTATTTTTGTCTTAATGATATAAACAGACATATTTTAGCTAGAGTATGTTTTGTATATTAATGGTAAATAAGGGGTATTAATTTAGTGGGTTTAAGTGTGTGTTTGGGGGTTTGGGTTTGACTTTGGGGGGTTTTCTTTTAAAACCTTTTTTTTTATAAAAGAAGGGATTAATAATTAATTATTTTATTTATTAATTCTATTCTAAGCAACTAAACTATAAATTAAATATTTATATAATAAAAATTCAATAACTAAAACTAATTTTATTAGTTCATTTATTAAAAATAAAGTAAAAAATTGAATATAACTTTAGTATCATATTAAAAAAAAATATTATGACAAACAACAAAAATTTAAGATCTAAATTATGATCTTGTATCAAATTCACTTGGTATTTAGAATCAGTACCACCTCACATTTCTAAATTAGATAATAATATTTATATTAAAATATTTAAATTTATAGGGAGTTTCTGTATGTTCATTATCATAAGTGGTATAGGTTTCAAATTAGAAAGATTACCATTTTATATAATTTGATTGGTTTCTATATTATATATAATATATAGATTAGTCTATACTTTTTATGTTATTAAACAATATATATATAATTTATGTAATGGGACATTTTTGGTTAGAAATAGCCCTTTAGATTCTTTTTCTAGTATAATAAGGATTACCTTAAATGGCTTAAAAAGTGTAGGTAAGGTTACAATAGGTACAGGTGTAAGTTTTGCCTTATGTCATGAATTAGATGATCTTCTTATAAAAGAAGGTAAAGAAACATATTTTGTACCAGGAATGAAAAAAGTAATTGCTAGTACAGGTTTAGAAGACCAAGTAAAAAATATTTTATCTAGAATAGGTATTGAGGACAAAGTAAATAAAAATAATCCAACTACCTTAAGAAAAATATTTGAAAATCTATCTAAAGAAGAGAAAGCAAAAATTGAAGCTGAATATGGAATGAAACTAAGTGAAATAAGCAAATTACAAGAAGATATAGAAAAATTACAAGCAAAATATAATAATAATTCAAATACCACTAGCGGTCAAGTAAGTGAGCTTATTGAAAAAAACGATCCTTTCGAGACTAAAAAAAATAAATAAAAGCTTTAAAAAAATTAAGTTTAATTTCTGATTATCTATCCTATAGTTTAATATTTAGTTCTATAGCTTTATTATCATTAGTTGTATTATTTATTATGAATATAATAAAAAATAATAATTAATTATATCTATAATATTTATTAAAAAAATAAATCCCCCTTAAAACACAAATAAAAGTTGAGTATATATATAATTATAAATTTTAATTCTTTTAATACATTTTTATTATATTAAAAATTATAAATAAATATTAAAAAATCATCTCTATAAAAGAGATTTTCCATAGTTAAGAAAAAATACACACACTTTTAATATATAAAATAAGACATATAAAAAACAAATTAGTCATAGTGATTCAATAATTGAATCCAAATTTAAGAAACAAACAAAAATAAATTTAATCTCATGAAACTTTGATATATTTGATTATCCTTTGTTATAGGTTATTCTATAAAGAAATTAAGTTATTATATAATAAGATAATAAAATTCTTTTTTACAAATAAAAAAAATAAAACTAAGATAAATAAACAGAATAATAATAAAAAGTCTAGTAAGAATATTAATTGATGAAAATTAATTAAAATATCAATCTTTATTTTTATTTTTATAAGTTTAGTATTAAAATATATCTTTAATATTGAAAATACTAATAATTTTATTTTAATTACAATAAATTCTATTAGGAATTATGTGATTTATTATACTAAATATATTACTATAGGAATGTTTATGTTAGGTTTATTTATATATTTATATATGCTTTTTATATATATAAAATTTAGATATTTTTACGAAATAGAATTTAAAAATGTAAGTAAATACTTACCTAAAATAATCAAAGATGATATTAATTTATTTAATAAGATAAGCCAAATACCTGAACTTAAAGAAAAATTAATTAAAACTAATTTTAAGAGTATGATTATTTTTAATATAATGTTTATATTTTATCTATGTATATTTTATTATTTATTATTTTAAATAGAAAAAGTAAAAACAATATTATAAAATTATCCTTTGAATTATTTAATGCAATAATGATTGTTATATTATTATAATTTATTTATTTTATATTCTAAATTTAATTTAATCCCCTTCAGCTTTATTTAGCTTTTGTATCGTTTATTACTTTATATTAGAATCAAATTTATTAAAAAGAATAATAAAAATGAAAATAAAAACTTTAGTTGTATTTAATAGTAATATTAATAATTTATTCTTTTATATAATATGAGCTCTTTCTATGGTTTATATCTTATATAAATTAGTGTATACTTTTTATATTTTAAAACAATATTTATCTAATTTATGTACAGGTAAATTTATAGTTATAAAATAACTTTAGATCCTATTTCTATAATATTAAAAAGTACAATACATTATTTAAAAAATATAGGTAAATTTATAATGTGGATAAGTGTGATTTATGCATTATGTTATGATTTAGATGATCCCCATTTAATAATATAAATATTATAAATATAACAATATTAATATAATATTATATAAAAATAAAATATTTATAATTAGTTTTATAATTTTAATTTTAGTTAAGTATATAATTTAAATGAATAATATATAAAATATATAATATTAAGTTAGTTTTTTTTTTTAAAATATTATTAAAAAGTAGTATTTTATTGTCCTAATGTTTTATCTTTTGTAACAAAACAAATGATTACCTTAGGTTTTTTTTAAATACATAAATTATTTTATATCTATAGGAATATGAATATATTTATTACTAGTTTTATATTTTTAATAGTGATTGTTATCTACATATTAAAAAAAAGAGTTTTATAAATTTTAAAATAAAAATGAAAAAATTATATCTATAAAAGAGATTAATAATATATAGTTTATTCTAAATAATTGATTATTAAAATACTTTATTATAAGTAAAATAAAGTAATATGAAAATAAGGGCAGGTGATCCGATTGGTAATGGTGGTTCTCTGTAAAAGAATTGGTTTTATACCGTAAAAGGTTCGATTCCTTTACTGCTCAATATTTAATAATAATAAATAATATATTTAATAATAACAAATAATATACTAAATAATAATAAATAATATACTAAAAATAATAAATAAAAATGGTAGAAGACAAATTGGTCCGTCGCTCCTTTTGGGTAGGAGAGATAGCGTGTTCGAATCGCGCCTACCATATATTCATATATAATTAATATTTAAACTAGTATAGTTTTATTTAAATAATAAAAATATTATTCTTAAAATTAAAAAATAAAAGAGAATAAAAATAAGGTGTCATGGCAGAGTGGTTAATGCGGGGTACTGTTAATACTTTTTTCAGAGGTTCAATTCCTCTTGATACCTTCCCTATATTTTAGTTTATATTTGTATATTTGTATATTTGTATATTTGTATATTTGTATATTTGTATATTTTTATATTTTTATATTTTAGCTTAATATAATTTTAGTTTTATTAATTTAATTATTATTAAAATTTATTTAAATTTATTTAATAAGTAATTTATTTTTATAATATTATATTAATAGATATTTGTATTATATTACTTATATTTTAATTTTAATAGATATTTGTATTATATTACTTATATTTTTATATGTATAGATATTTGTTTTATATTACTTATATTTAAGTAACGAAAAATAATAGTAAATTAAATTAAAAATAAAACTAAAACTAAAAATAAAACTAAATATTCATCTCTTTAAATAAATAAGAAATAACTAATCCTCAATCTAAAAAAAATAATTACTACCCTTTAAATTAATTAAATAAATAATTACTAACTTAAAAATAAATTATAAAGTAAATAATTACTAATTTTTAAAAGAATTAATAAATAATTATTAACTAAAAAAGAATTTATAAAATTAAAAATAATTCTCTTTAAAAGAGACTAGATTAAAAATCTTAAACTAAAATTAAAAGAGAGTAAAGTAGAAATAATAAAAGCGAACATGTTGAAATTTGGTAAACAATCTTCTCTTAAGCAGAAGTGGGAGTTATCCCTTAAGAGTTCGAGTCTCTTTGTTCGTAGTCCTGTTTCAAAGATAATGTACCACAAAGCGGCTAAGTGTAAAGGTAGCACAATAGTCTCATGCACTATTAGGCGGGTTCGATTCCTGAACCGCTATAATTATTATTTAAAAAAAAAAAACAAAAACAAAAATACTTTGGGTATTATAGTTTAATTTATAATTATAAATTATAATCCCCTTCCCTTACTTTGTTTATTTATCTTATATTTTTTGTTTATTTATCTTATATTTTTTGTTTGTTTATCTGATTATTTTTTGTTTTTAATCTTTTTAATATTATAACTTTAATTATAATTCTAATAAAAGAATAAGTGAATAGAAAATTATTCTTTTTACTAATTAATAATAAATTTAATAATAAATATAATAAATTTAATAATAAATATAATAAATTTAATAATAAATTTAATAATAAATAAAAATAAAAATAAGGTCTGTTAGTATAATGGTGGTACAGCTACCCTTCAAGTAGCTAGAGCCAGTTCGAATCTGGTACAGACTATATAAGAAATATACCTATAAATAAATATTATAAAATTTTAGTTATCTGTAAAGATTATATTTAATAATAATAAATTCTGTTTATAATATAATTATTTTTATATTATATAATTATTTTTATATAATATAATTATTTTTATATAATTAATATTATTATATTTGTTTAATATTATTTATTTTATAGAATTATAATTTATTTATACTAAAATGAATTAAAAATAAATAAACTAAATATTATTATATTCTGTTTATATATTCTGTATATATAACTAAATTAGTTTATTCTTAATACCTTCTATTATTCTCTAATTTAGAATTATGAGTAGATATAGATATAGATATAGATATAGATATAGATATAGATAATTTATAGTATATGTTTTTATATTATAAATTTATTAATATTATTATTAGAAAATTATATTTATAATTATATTTATTATTAAAACTTAAATTACTAATAATAATAATCTAATAAAAGAATATTTATAATCTTCTTTATTTAAATAAAATATAAAAATTAAGAGCCCTTAGCTTAATTGGTAGAGTACCTAATTGTCATTTAGGAAGGTCCCAGTTCGAATCTGGAAGGGCTCGTATATAAAATTAAAATTAAAATTAAAATTAAAATTAAAATTAAAATTAAAATAAACACAAAAAAAAGAAGATAAGAATATAATAAAATTTAAAATAAAATTAAAAATAATTTAGTATACCCCCCAATCATAAGATTTATCTAAACATGGCTACATTTGTAAACAAAAATTACATATAAATAATAAAATATTTGAAGTTATATATAAATAATAAAATATTAGAAATTATATATTAATAATAAAATATTTGAGCTGTTTTGGAGTATGATTAATAGGAAGATAGCTGGTAAAGTTGGTGTATTAGTATATAAATATACCCCCTTAAAAGAGTTTATTTTAAAATAAAAATCTCTGATTTGTAGACAAATAATTTTCATTTCCTCTAACTTCTATTCTTTTAAAACCTCTTTTTTCATAAAAGAAGGAATTAATGAATAATTATTATTTATTAATTCTATTCTAAGCAACTAAACTATAAATTAAATATTTATATAATAAAAATTCAATAACAAAAAAAATTAATAAAAATTAGTTCATAAATTAGAACTAAGAAAAAAATTGAATATAACTTTAGTATCATAAAATAATAAAAAAATAGAAATGCAAATAATAAATAGAAATGAATTTCAATCTTTTCCTTATCATTTAGTAGATCCATCTCCTTGGCCTATATTAATTAGTTTCTCATTATTAAATTTAACAATAGGAGCTGTAATGTATATGCAAGGTTTTGCTTATGGTAATTATATTTTAAGTTTAGGATTTACTTTAACAGTTTTTACTATGGTATTATGATTTAGAGATATAATAACAGAAGGTACTTATTTAGGTAATCATACAACACAAGTACAAAAAGGATTAACTTTAGGTGTAATATTATTTATAATAAGTGAATTATTTGCTTTCTTTAGTGTATTTTGAGCCTTTTTCCATTCTAGTTTATCACCAACAGTAGAAATAGGAGGAGTATGACCACCACAAGGAATAACACCCTTAGATCCTTTTGCAATTCCTTTATTAAATACAATATTATTATTATCTTCAGGTGCTTTTGTAACATATGGACATCATGCTTTAATACAAGGAGATAGAAGAGGAGCAATATTAGGAACTTTATTAACAATAATATTAGCTGTATTATTTACTGGATTACAATATTATGAATATTCAGAAGCTGGATTTACAATATCAGATTCAGTATATGGTACAGTATTTTATGCTTCAACAGGATTACATGGGATACATGTAATAATAGGAACATTATTTATTTTAGTAGGATTTATACGAATAGTAAATTATCATTTAACAGATACACATCATCAAGGTCATGAAGCAGGAATATTATATTGACATTTTGTAGATGTAGTTTGGCTTTTTTTATTTATAGCAGTATATTACTGGGGTGGAAATTAACCAAAATTGAAATAAGTAATATAAACTTAGAAATAGAAACAAAATATAAATTAATATTACTTTCTCTATCCAATTATATACAACAAATTTCAATTAAATTATCTATTTATTTATTATTATATTACAATAAAATTAAAAATAGTATTATTATAATTTATATTAATTATTATATTCTAATTATTTTTATTACTCTAACTTTAGATTCTTTAGATTCTTTAGATTCTTATTCTTTATATTTTTTCATTATTAATGATAATAATTGTTTATATTTACATGAAGATATATTTTGAAATAATGAATTAGTTAATAATAATCTTAATTTTAATTTTAATAATAATGTTTATATTGATTATATGAGTAATTCTTCTAATAATAATTCTTGTAAAAGTTTAGTATCTGGAGACTATTTAAGAGGTGAAGGTGGATCTAATAATCCAACACCTTCTAATAATGATACAAATATTTTAGGAACTTCTTCTTTAAATGAAAGTAATAATAATACTAATTCTGATAATACTAATAATAATTTAAATAATAATAATAATAATAATAATAATAATAATAATACTAATAATAATAACAGTAATATAGTAGATAATAATGCAGTAAATATTGCGAATAATAATAATCATACTCCATTTTTTAATAGAGATTCTTATAGAAGATCAGATTTTGTTTATGGGTGATCTTTATACGATGAACCTGGAAATATAGCTTATATGCCTATATATTTTACTCCTGAATTAAAACAAGGTTTTATAACAGATAATGGTGATTTCTTTATTCCAACTGATGCTTATGGTAAATTTGGTGAACATTTAGTATATAAAGATATTCATGGAAATATTATCTCTGATAGATTTACCAAAGTAAATTTTAGACCTGATAATTTTAATGGTGTAGTTTATGGTCCTCCATTTAGTCATAAAACCTCTCCTAAATAATATAATTTATATATTAGTATTTACTTATTAAAAAGAAAAATAAAAATAAAAATTAAGAATAATAGTAATAATAATATTAATTATAATATTAATAATAATACTAATAATAATTTAAATAATATATTTAAATATTACTATATATTATAAAAATAATATTTAGATTAATATATCCCCCTTACTCTTTATTTATTTTTTTATTTATAATAATAATATTTAGATTAATATCTCTCTCTAATTCTTATTTTATTTTTGTATTTATAAAATAAAACTACTTAAATTAAATATTTATAAATTAAATATTCAATTACTAATAAAATTACAAAATGTTGTAATAAGTCTTGAACTAATAGTCTTGACTAATAGTATTGAATTTAACTTTAGTGTCATATATTTATAATAAAATAAAAATGATATATATTTTTTTATTAATATCAACATGTTTATCATGTTTAATGATATATTTTAAACAATTAATTAGTTCATTAATAATAAGTATATATAACATAATTATTATATCTTATTTAGGATGATTTGATTTTAACTATCTAATAATATTTTTATTATTAATAAATATTATTTGAATCATATTAAGTATAAATTTAATATTACCAAATAAATATAAAAATATTAATGAATTAAAACTAATACAAACTAATTATTATCCTTACAAATACACTCAATATTGATTTGAAAATAATAATGATTATAACTATCAAACTATTTTTATTTCAATTTATAAAACAATTGTAAGTTTAGATGAATTTAAGTTACCAATAAATAAAAAAATTAGTTTATCATTTAAAAATGAAAATAAAGAATATTTCTTACATAGACCTTTAGACTTAAAAAATAATATAACTTTAGATGAATATTTAGAATTAGTAAAACCAAATATTAATCAATTTTATCTTAATTCTATAAATAGTATTGATTATCCAACTCATTTTTCTGATTTTAAAGTTATAGGAATTAAAATTTACTTTGATATTAGAAATTTAAACAAACAAAATATTAGTATATCTAAACCAGGTAATATTTTAAAAAGAAATTTACATACAAAATCTAATAATAATAATAGTAAACTAGCTTTTAAACCAATTGTAAAAAAAAAATAATAGAATTATTAAAGCTTGTTTATTTGCTTCAATGGATTTGGAAACTATAGAATATAATGGCTATCAAATACCAATTGCAATAAGTTTTTGTTATTCTAAATATAATAAAATTTATACTATTTTTAAAATAATTGATCATTCTTTAATTAATCAAGCATTAAACAATTCTATGAAGAAACAAGATATTATTGATCAAGCAGTAAATAAATTATTCTTAGATTTTTATACTGAGTTATCTCATTTAAAAAGGAGAAATTGAATAATTTTAAGAAACTGGTTAATAATCAATATGTTGTACCGACTATTAATATTCTACCGAATTCTAATTATAAAATATGATTACACAAAATAATTAAATATTATTTATTAAAATACATTAAAGTATAGTAATAGAAAGAAGTAGAATATGTATATACTATAATATTATAATGTAATTAAAACATATCTCAATTAACTCTCTAATTTTAATAAAATTAATTTATTACTTAATATAGAGACTATTATTTTATTACTCTATTAGATTATTTACTTTTTTTTTTTTTAAATTTTAAAATAAAAATATTATTATTAGAATATTATATATATTCTTTTTATACATTAAAAAAAGATAGATAAAGAATTAGAAGATTAAAGTAAAGTAAGTTAAATAAGATTATTTATTGTATAATAATTATAATCAAATAAAGTAATATTATATTATATTATATTATATTATAATTATAAAGTTATTTATTATTTGTTAATCAAATATTATTTCTTATATTATTATTATAATTTAATTTTATATTTTAATTATTCAATTTAAAATAAAATTTATATAAATAAAAAAATATTTCTAATAAAATAGGAACTATTAAGTTTATAATTTATATTTTATAATATTTAATTTATATATTTTTATTGGATATTTATAAATAAAAATATACTAAAATAAATTATATTAATTAAATAACTTATTATTATAAAAACTAAAATTATTATTAAATAAAATTAGTATCAATCGGAATAGAGGTGATTCGAACACCTAAGGGTTTTATCCCGAACAATTAGCAATCGTCTTATCTTACCAATGAAAACTATTCCTTACTAGAAATTTGTTATATTTGTTATATTTGTTATATTTGTTATATTTGTTATATTTGTTATATTTGTTATATTTGTTATATTTGTTATATTTGTTATATTTGTTATATTTTTAACTGTTCCTTTTATTTATAATTAAATGATTTTTATAATTTAATCAATAATTATAAGTAATTTATTTAAATTTATATATTTTTATTAAAGATTATAAACCTTTAAAATTATAATATAAAATATAAATTTATATCTCTTTATAGAGAAGAATAAACTAAAATATAAACTAAAATATAAACTAAAATATAAACTAAATATAAACTAAATATAAACTAAATATAAACTAAAATTAGTATAGAGAAGAATAATTTTTAATTACAAAATTTATATAAAAAAACAAAATAAATTAACAAAATAAACCTATATTAATTATAATTATAAAGAATTGAAGTATATAATTATTCAAAATAGAAATATTTTTTTATTTAGAAAATTTTTATTATCTAAAGAATTTTATTTTTAATTAAATATTCAAATAAATTTAATTGCTTTAATACTAAATATTATTATGTTTTTAATAAGGGGGATTTTAAAATTTTAAGATTTAGTTTATAAGTTTTTCATTGTTTAAAGAATTATTATTTTAATTAATATTATTATTAAATATAACAAAATTTATAATTAAAATTAATGTAAATAAATAGCATCTTTAATGTAAGAAATAACTAATAATACAAATACATAAGATTGAATTATAGATACAGCTACTTCTAATCCACATAGTGCTAAAAAGAAAGCAAAAGGAATTAATGTAAAGATAGCTATAATTATACTACTATTAAACATTTGATATAAAAAAGTAGATAATATTTTTAATAAAGAATGTCCAGCTACCATATTAGCAAATAATCTTATACCTAAAGATAAAGCTCTAGCTAAATAAGATACTGTTTCAATTAAAACTAATAAAGGAACTAAAGCTAAAGGAGTACCAGAAGGTACAAAGTAAGAGAAGAAATGTATTTTATGTATTGATAAACCTAAAATAGTTACACCTACTAAAATAGTAAAAGATAAACCAATAGTTACTATTATAGATGTAGTTACTGTATATGAATAAGGAATATTCCCTACTAAATTAGCTATTAAGATAAAAAAGAATAAAGAATAAATGAAAGGTAAATATATTTCTTTACCTAATTGTTCTCTAACCATTGTATTTATTGTTGTAAATATACTTTCTAAGGCTATTGATCATTTAGAAGGTACTATTTTAGAATTATTATTACCTAAATAATGTAAACCTGTAATTAATATTAATACTATTATTGAATATAATCCTAAATTAGTTAAAGCGAAATGACTATAATTAAAAATTGGAGCTTCTATACTTATTAAGCTAGTTACTTCAAATTGTTCTAAAGGGGAATTAATTATTGATGAGATATAAGAATTTATGAACATTAGTTGTTTTTATATTTATTTTGTGTTTCTTAAATTTGGATTCATTTATTGAATCACTATGACGGTTGTATTTGTTATATGTCTTAATTTTTTATTAATAGTGTATGTGTGTATTTTTTCTTAACATTGGAAAATCTCTTTTAAATAGTTAATTTTTTAATGTTTATTTTTAATTTTATTTTAAATTTTGTAAAACTTTTTTTTTTTTAAATAAAATTAGTTAGTTATGTCTTTTAATTTACTAACTATAACTATAAATAAAAATATTTAGCTGTGTAAACCAAATCATTTTTTTATTTACAAAGATAATAATTTTATATTATCTATATAAAAATAGTAAGGGGGATCAAATATTAAATTTTTATATTCTTTTTGTGAGAAGAAAATTTATATTTTATTTGTTCTTTATTTATAATAGAATTATAAATAATTTAATTTATAAGGATTGAATTAAATAATTTAAATAATAGTTTTTTTTTTTGTTTATTAAGTATTACCATTTAAGATTATAAATAAGCATAACTTAATAACTAAAAATATTAAAAATAACATAGCTAAACATCATATTAAAATAAATTTTCTGTATGTATATCATATAATAATATATCTGTTTACAATAAATTTTAATATTTTACCTATTTTATTATTATTAGGATCTAATCATTTAGGTAGATAATTAAAAATATCATTCTCCTTAAAAAATATAGCTATAAATACATTTAATATTGTAACTATAAAAATTATAGAACAATTAACTAAAGTAGAAACTTCAAATAATAAATTCAAAGGATAAGAATCTAAACCATTCACTTGTTCTTTAAACAATTCTAATAGATTAGAAATATCTAAAGTATCCAGTAATAATTTATTTTTATATGTAAAATCTCCGTATATTAAGTTAAAAATAATAATTAAAAGATTAATAATCATTATTAATTTTAATCAATAATATACAGAGGTAAATTTTGAATCTATAAAATCTGTAAATATAACAATTAATTTATTTCCTTTATTCTTATTATATTTAATATTTAAATTTATTATCTTACTATATAATAATTTAATTTCTTTATTAAATAAACAAATAATAAAAAAAAATCAATAATATCAAAGTTTCATAATTCACATAGTTATTGTTTGTTTCTTAAATTTGGATTCTATTATTGAATCACTGTGACGGTTGTATTTGTTATATGTCTTATTTTTGTTTTTATTTATATTTAAAGTGTGTATTTTTTCTTATTTTTATTTTGGGAAAATCTCTTTTAAGAAATAAAATTCTGTATAAATAAAACAGAATATATCTTTATAACCAAAAATAAATATATTATTCTTATAAAATAAATTAATAAATTAATAAATTAATAAATTAATAAATTAATAGTAAGTTATTATTATTTAAAAATTCATAATCTTTTTAGTATAAATTTTAGTATTTAATTAAAAATTTAAATATTAAAATAATAATAAAATTATTTATATTATTAATAATTAATAATTATTTTATCTTTTAGAAGGAGAAAAATTAAAATTAATTATATTATATTAATAATTTATATTAAGAATAAGTAAAATTATTTATATTAAGAATAAGTAAAATTATTTTTTTTAAGAATAAGTAAAATTATTTATTAAAAGAATAATAAATATTAAATATATAAATAATAATTAATAAATAATAATTTAACTATTATTTAATAAATAAAAAATTATATTCTTTTTATGAGTCTATAAAAGAAGTAGAAGAAAAGAATAGAATGAGTTGTGGTGTAATTGGCAACACGAAACCTTTTGGTGGCTTTAACATCAGTTCAAATCTGATCAACTCAGTTTTTATTTTATTAATTAAAAATTTTAATATTCTTTAAAAGAATAATTTAAAATAAATTTTTATTTTAATATTTTAATAGGAGGCAGAACTTGAGTGGCTAAGTGTCTCCCTTTTAAGGAGAAAATTCTGGTTCGAGTCCAGATGCCTTCATTATAACTAAAAATAACAATATAAATTTAATTATAATTATAAAAATAATTATAAATATTAATATTAATTTTAATATTAATTTAAATATAAAATAATAAATAATTAATATGGAGTACAAAATAAATCCCCCTTAAAATAAAAATAAAAATAAAAATTAAATTAAAAATAAAAATAAAAATAAAAATAAAAGTTGAGTATATATTTTATTATAAATTCTAATCCTTTTAATACACTTTTATTATTTTAAAAATTATAAATAATAATAAAAATATCTATCAGCTGGATACTTACAGAGTTATAATTTTTATAACTTTTTTACTCTATCAGCTGGATACTTACAGAGTTATTATTTTTATTTTATAACTTTTTTGAGTAAAGTTAAAATAATAAATAATTTAAATCATTTATTATTTGGGTGATATTAGGTTATTTATTTACTTTTTTTAATTGCATTATTAGAACAAGTAAAAGAAGGAATTAATAAATAATTTTGTATTATTAATTTATTCTATTCTAAGCAACTAAACTATAAATTAAATATTTATATAATAAAATATTCAATTATAAAAATAACTAATAAAATTAGTTCATATAATAAAAATAAAGTAAAAAAATTGAATATAACTTTAGTATCATAAATTAATATAAAATATAATGAAACAAAACCTAAAATCAAAAATCTTACAAAATATAAAATCAAAGTTAAATAAAACTTTATATTCTATAAATCTATTCCCTTTTCTTAATTTCGATTGGACTACGGGACCCGAGAATCTTACTAGTTTTCAACAACTTATTTACGGTATAATAATTATAAGTATAAGTCTTCTATGATGTTTTATTAATGTTACAGGTTATTTTATAACTATATATGTTATTAAATATACAGATATAGAAACAAAATACCCTAAATATATAAAAATAATAAATTACTTTAAGAAATATACTTATTTAAGTATAATATTAGAGATATTATTTATAGTAATTACATTGTTAAGTCTTATTGGTATTTGTTGTTATATATTATGATTTAATTAGTTTTAACACAAAATTTACTATCTTATTTGATGGGGGTAAATCCCCATCAATTATAATTATATTTATTTTTATTTTTGTTTTTGTTTTTGTTTTATGTTGTATTTTATATGTCAAATACAACTTTAAAAGTTTGTATTAATTATAAAGTTGATATAAGATTGACATTGTCGTAACCAAATAAATTATACTAAACGTGAAAAACTTAAAAAGACTAACTAAAAATGAATTAATTCAAAAATTGATTCAAAATAGTCCATCTACAAGGAAATCTTTCTATGATAATATTAAAGCATTAATTATTTGATTCACTAGTTTAAAAATTATAAAAAATATTATTAACTTAATTATTTTAATTTTAAAATGAATTAGAAAATCAAGATTACTGCTAATTTTATGAAGAATAAGTAATTTTCTATTATTAACAATATTTGGAGTATCTATAGCAGATATCTGAGGTTTTACAAATATTGTTAGTTGATATTGATCAATTATTGATTTGTTCGAATCATTTACTGATTTCTTTTCTTGAACTAATATAAAAAGATATTTACCATTCTTTGAAAATACTTCTAAAACAAATGATAAAACTATTTTATCTTCATTTAAAAATAAAATACCATTTGCTAATAAAGAAGATGAATTTGAAGAAGAAGAATTATATCAATCATTGAGAAAGAAATATAAAAATGCAAATATAAATAATGATAATGATGAAGATAGTTTAACAAATTATTAATTTTATCTTTAAATATTCAATTAAATATCATCTATAAAAGAATATATATAATATAATTTAATATATTATAATATAATATAATATAATATAATATAATATAATAGTATATAATTTAATATAGTCTAATTTATATATTTTTATAATTCATAATTTATTTTTATTTAGAATATAGATAATTATACTATACTTAATAATAATTTTATAAAGAATTAATAATTAAATTAATAAATATAATTTATAATTAAATTAATAAATATAAATAAGAATTAAATTAATAAATATAAATTATAATTAAATTAATAAATATAAACAATAATTAAATAAGGGGAAATCTGATAATTGGTAATCAGTTGTATTTGCACTACAAATATGATAGTTCGAGTCTATCTTTCTCCAAAGAAACTAATATAAACACAAATAAAATAAAATAAAAATAAAAATAAAATAAAATAAAAATAAATAAAAAAATACACAAATAAAAGTAAATATATAAGAACCTCGGTTGCTTAATGGTTAAAGCGCTCCACTGAAGCTGGAGAGACAGTGATTCGATTTCATTCCGGGGTAATTTAATTAATTTAATAAATTTAATAAATTTAATAAATTTAATAAATTTAATAAATTTAATAGTAACACAAATAATATTAGTTTTTTTGTTATATTAATTTTTTAAATAAATTTATATTTTTATTTCTTTTCATTAAATATTCTAATATTCTATTATTTTTATAGCCGGAATAGTTTAATTGGCTAAAACGAATTCCTTGTAAGACTTAAATATTGGTTCAATTCCAGTTTTCGGCAATACTCACTTTATTTTATTTTTTTATAATTTGGATTATTATTCTAATTTAAGAATTATTTTCTTATAGTTTGGATTATTATTCTAATTTAAGAATTATTTTTTTAATTGAATATAATAAAGAATAGAATGAGAATGATTAAAATATAAATAATTAAAATATCTTTACTTTTTATACTTTACTATTTATTATAATTTATTCAAATATAAATAATAATATTTAAATATATGGCTATATAAAAATATGATTATATGAATATATAATAAAGATTAGTTTAATAGTATAAAAATTAGTTTAATAGTATTAAATTTAATATATTTATTTATTATTATATTTTAATGATCATATTCATTATAAGATTATTTACATAAGAATATTTTCTTTTGTTTTAATAGAATTTATATTAGTTATTAATTTTAGGTTAAAATAGATAATTATTATATTATAAATAATTATATTAAATATTTAACTTTAGATAACAAAAGTATATTCTTGTGTTTAATTCTGAAAATAACTATTAAAATAGTTAGTATTTTACATTTTTTAATATAAACAAAAGTCTTTTATGTCTTTAATGTTTTATATGTCTTTTATATCTTATATGTCTTATATGTCTTATATGATTTATATTCTTATAATGTCTTTTATGTTTTTATTTAAAGATTAAATATTTTTATATGCCTTTCTTAATTAAAATTAGTAATTAGTAAAAATAATTATAATTATAATAAAAATTAATAGTAAATAAATAATTATTAGTAACTATAATAAAACTTAATAATAAAACTTAATAATAAATAATAATATATTATTTTAATGAATGATTAATAATCTATTCTATATTTTATTTAATTATTAATAGAATAATCAATTTAACACAAATTAGATTAAATAATTTAATTATTTTATTTTATTTTATTTTATATTCTTATAATTTATACTAAAGGAAATAGATATAAATAAAGTATAATTATGAATTAAATAAAATTAAGTAATAAATATTATATGAATATTATATAATATACAAGTATAAAAATATACATTTATAAATTTAATTATCTGTAAGTATAATATACTAAATACATATTACTTTATTATTTATAATTATAAATATGTAAATAATTATATAAAAATATAAAATTATAGTTGAAAATATTATAATATTTATCTTTAATAATTTAATTAAACTATTACAAATTATATATTAGATATTACATATGTAAATATTACATATAGATAATAATCTTTATTTTTTATAATAGAACTAATAATCTTTATTTTTTTATAATAGAACTAATAATCTTTATTTTTTTTTAATAGAACTAATAATCTTTATTTTTTTTTTAAATAGAAAAAGAGATATAAGGTCTTATTCATTATAATTATAATTTTTATATAATTAATAATTAATAATAAATAATAAATAATTAATAATAAAAAATAATAATATAGAATATATTACAAATATAAAATTAACTCCTAAGATACTACTTAATAATACTTTACTTATTAATACTTCTATAAAATTATTGATAAATATTTTATAAAATATATTATATTTAATATTATGTACGATTAATATTAATAGAATATTAGTTGTAATTACAGACTTAATCTAAGATATTATCTCTTTAATAGTATATCTTTAATAGTATATTTTTAATATCTTTAATAGTATATCTTTAATATCTTTAATAATATATCTTTAATAGTATTAATAATATATCTTTAATATCTAAAGATGAATCAGTAAAAATATTTTATTATATTTTAAAAATATTTTAATTATATTTTAATTATATTTTAATTATATTTTAATTATATTTTAATTATATTTTAATTATATTTTAATTATTAGAGATAAAGAAAACTAAATTATAATTATTATTATTATTAACTTTATTGATATTATTCTCACTATTAATTATTAAAGATTTTACTTTATCTAAAATCTATAATTAATTTAATATTTATATATAATTATATATTATATATTATATAAGATATATTAAGGGGGATCATTATAATAATAATTCTTATATTATAATTATGTAACAAATCTATTTTCAATATTATCTCATTTATTAAATTAGGAAAATGTAATAGGGTGAGTTGCTATAAACAATATACCCGTAGATAATATATACATAAAATGTATTAAAACAGGAGCTAATAAAAATAGTTCTATACCTATAAACTTCTTATTTATATTAATATATCTTCTAATATATTTATTAGTAAAATAATTCATAATTTTATCACTATATATAAAAATAATTATATTTATTATAAACAATGTTAGTAATACAATTAATATTACAGATAATATATATAACATTATACTTATTCCATATATTTGATTAGCTAACAACTCATTAGAATAACTAACTTGTACAGGTTCTAAAAAAGGTTTTAGATAATCCATTAAACCATTCAATAAATTATTTGATATATCATCTAATGGATTACCATCTGAAAGAAAATTATTACTAATATTACTACTATCTAGATTTTGAGAAGATGTGGCAGATGCAGCATGACTTGCTGCTTGTGAAGCTTGAATATTCTCATTAGCAACCTGAGCCTGACTAATAGCTTGATCAACATCACTTCCTTGATTAACTGATACAGTTACATTAGAATCATCTCGATTAAAACCTCAAGCTTTGAAATAATTTTTCATTATTAAATTTTATTTTTATTTATTTTATTTTATTTTAAGTAGCTTTCTTATTCTTATTTGTAATTTTATTTTATTTGTAAAGATGAAAGGGACTTAAAATTGGCTAAGTACAGTGATATATTAAATATGTACTTTATTAGCCCCTATTTTGTTAGGTAATATGGGATTGGAATAATTAATTCCTTAATTTTTAAAAAGAATACTCATCTCTTTTGAAGAAGGAACCTAAATTTTTATTTATTCTTTTTTTATAGAAAAAAACTAATTTAATTTCTATTTAAGTAGAAGTTCATTTAAAAATTATTTTTTACTTAAAATTTAATTATAAAAAAACTTAAAAAATAAAAACACTGTGACTAATACTATAACTAAAACTAATATTATAACGATTATAGATTTTAATTAATTCTTTTATAGAAATAGTTTTTTATTATTTTAAAAACAGATTCATTAGTTTGTTAAATTAAGTTTTAATTTAGTTTAATGTTTAAAATAACAAACTATAAAATTTAATTATAATAAGAGGGATTAATTACCATAAAAATATGATAAATTATTATAAAAAAAATAAAGTATAATTAAAGTAAGGGGGATTAATTATTAAAAATATGATTAATAATTATTAAAAATATGATTAATAATTATAAATATGAGAATTATTTATCTTTAATTAATTTAAGAGGAGTATTATTTAAGTTTAAAATTTTTGTACTTAATTTTAAATCAATTTTATTTAAATTTAAATTTTGATTAAGTGTTTTATATTTTAAACAAATAAAATTATGTTTTAATTTTAAATAAGATAACTTATCTTTGAATTTAGCTAATTCCTCCTCTTTATTAATAATATCTGAATTTAAATATTTTAGATATTCATCTTCTCTTTTAGGAGTATAAGGGAATACTACCTCATTTTTATTTTTAGTTATTAAATAATTATTATCATTTTGACTTCTTAAATTATAATTAAAATCTAATTCTTCTATGTCTTCAGATTTAATATTTTTTTCAACTATATTTATAAAATATAAAGATTCCCTCATCGTAAGGACAATTTTTCTTAAATCTTCTATTTTAACTTTTCTAAAAGTATTTAAATCTCCAGTTTTTAAGGCTTCATTTAATTTAAACTCTGTAAATTTTAAATCATTAATAAAATATAAAATAGTACTATAATTTAATGTCTCACTTTTTATATTCATATCTGATAAAGATAACTTACTTAATTTGTTACACTCAAAATAATTATTAATTAATTTAATTAAAGCTTTTCTATCTTTATCGTAAATTAATTGTAATAATTTAACTTTAGTATCACAATTCCATATATATGGAATAGTATAATACTCACCTAATAGAGAATATTTATATTTAAAAATAAAAACTCTATAATTATTTATATAATATAATCTATTACAACTCATATATTGATAGATTTCTTTATATAAATTAGTATTTACTTTCTCATTTATTTTTTGTAGTAAAAATTTTTTAGTATTTTTTATAAATAAATTCTCCACTACTAAAAACTTATCATTGTTTTTTTCTACTTCCTTTAGGTATATATTTTTTAAACTCTTTAAATTAGGACCTGATTCATGATTTATTATATTTTCTAATTGTTTAATAGCTTGTTGTCAGGTTCAACATTTGTTTAATTTTATAGTATAACCATACTCATATCTATTATCTATATATTTTTTATATTCAGGTACTCATATACTATAAGTATTATTAAAGTATATTAAAGTATTTTTACTTTTATTTTTAAATGTGTTTAAATCATTTAAATAATCTAATAAAAAACTATTATAATTATCTTGAGATACAGCTTCATATACTAATATATGTATATTTGTATAATATTCATAACCATTAATTTCTCCTTTTAATTTATAATCACCTATTTTATTATATATATCTCAAAAACAATTATCAGAGAAAGAATCTTTTATACTTTCTTTAATTCATTTTTGAACACATTCATTCGGTTCTATTTTACTTACATGAATATAATATTCCAATCAATTATCTTGATTCAAAGTGATACAACTATCATCACTACTATAACCATTATCTTCTATATTTTCACTTGTATTTAAATTACATTGACTAGAAGATGATGATGATGAGGATTGTTTAATATTTATATTTATTTGTGTATTTGTATTCTTATCTTTATTATTATTATTATTATTATTATTATTATTATTATTATTATTATTAGGATCAGTAATAGTATTTTGTTGTTGATTATTACCGTTATTTTGTGAATTTATATTAGGATTATTACCAGTTTGATTGTTATTATTACCTTGTATATTATCATTAATCATAAAATAATATAAATCATTTAATTTATAATTTTTACCCATTAAAGAATTAATTTTATCTATATAATAATTAATATTATCTATTCTATCTCTTAATAAATTATTTATATCATAAAATTTAGAATAATTTATTAAACCGTAAAAAGTTATAAAGGATAAAATTATTAATAATAATATATAATGAGGTTTATTATTATTAATTTCTATCTCATTATAATATATATTATCTATATATAATATACCTATAAAAATATTAAATTAGTATAAATATTAACATAATCATAATAATCAATATTATAATTAGTTATTATAATATAATTTATTTTATAGATTATAATTAAGGATACAAAAGTATAAAATAAATTTAAGAATAGATAATTAATAGAAATATAATTTATATATTCTATTTTTAATCTATTTTTTATATAAAAAGGTATAACTTTAAAGATAAGATTAAATAATCTAAGTATAATATTAAATTTTAAATAGCACATATTTAAGATACTAAAATTTATTAATACACTTATAATATTATTTTTTAATTCATAAGAAATATCTAAAATATTTATTATATTAGAAGTTAATATTAAAGAGAATAAAGATACTATTAACAATGTAAATAAAGATTTTTTATTTTTAATTGTATAGCTCATAGGTAGTGAAAAAAGTTTTATAATAAATAGTTGAGATAAATTTACCTAAATTTTAAATTATTTTTTCTAATTTTATCTAAATAAAAATAAATATAATAATAATTTCAGTAATATATAAATATAATATATTATATATATTAAACATATTAAATATATTATTAATAATATTAATATATATAACTATATTATCTAATACAGTGATATAATTATATATAAAATTTAAATGATTCATTTTGTTATTTTGTTATTATTTTATTAAAAAAGAGATAAATATAATAAATTAAAAAAATAATTTATTAAAAAAAAAAGATTAATAATCTCTAAATATTAATCATAAGACTAAGAAAATTAAATTAATATTAAATTTTGCTAAGATACTTATCTTTCTAGATCTTTATTATTAATTAAAAATAGTTATATAAATATTTATAGTTATAGTTATAATAGTTATATTTATAAAAATAATTATATTTAAAGTTAAATTATTAAAAATAAAAAAATAAAGTATAAATATTAGGACAAACTTAAACATCAAGTCTATTTAATAAATTAGTAATGCTAAACTAAATACTTCACAATATTTTCATTTGCATCCTATTTAGAAATGTTCTATTTCTTATAAAATCAGCTTAAAAATAATAAAAAATATTATTAACAATAAACTGATGATAGTATCTAGGGGTTAGTTTCTTGCTTAATATACATTCAGCGCTTATCTATTATGTTTGTGGCTACCCAACTATGCATACTAATAAAATTATTTTATTTTCAACAATTGGTACACTAGAGAAACACAGCCTATTGATCCTTTCGTACTAGAAGGTCTGCCCCTTTTTACTATTTATCCCTCCAGAAGATAGGGACCATACTGACTCACGTCGTATTAAACCCAACTCGCGTACCCTTTTAATCGGCGAACAGCCGAACCCTTCCAAGCTTCTTCCCCCGGAGGATAGGATGAGTCGACATCGCTATTTGTTTTAATTTAATTCTAAACTAAAATTCTTAACTTTTCAGATAAGTTTAGACTATATCTTCATCCAGCATTAAGAATACAATTAATTAAGCATCTGGATGTTGGCGTATAGTCGTTGAGGGGTTAGATAGTTTTAACAGTAGCTATTACTTATTCTAAATAACTTCCCTGCTGATTGCCCAATCTTTAAAATTTTCACTGTAAATTTTTTTTATTATTATTATTTAAATTAAAAATTAAAAAAAGTAATAGTATTTAAAGCTCTAAGGGGGTTCCAGCATATAGCCAACTTCTAATTAAATATTACTATTTAAAATCCCCGATTTATATAAAAAATTATACAAAATAATTTAAGGTGCCAAACAGCCGGGACAATGTGTACTCTCGCCGGCTATCAGCCTGTTATCCCTAGCGTAACTTTTATCGATTGATCCCCGTCTATTCCATATTATAGCGAGGGGTCACTATGCCCTACTTACGTATCTGTACGACTTCTAAGTCTTTCAGTTAAGCATGCTTTCCGCCATTACGCTCTCCATAACCTTTCACTGGTTAATTGATCTCCATTCAATTTCTAGCATACCTTATAAAAAAAATAAAATTATAAAATTAAACTGTTTTAACAAAAAATTTTTTGTGTGTATATTCTAATTATTAAAAAAATAAATAGATATTTATAAAAATGAAATATTTGGATGTACTTTGCTACTTTATTAAAGACGACCGCCCCAGTCAAACTGCCAATTAGTCAACTCTCCCTTTAAAAAAATAAGGTGAACATTGATCCAAATTTAATTCTAAGGTTTTCCAATTATCGTCTCTCGACATACCTAATTACTATTAATTAAATTCATAATCAATATGATAACTAACTACAGTAAAGCTGCATAGGGTCTTCCCGTCCCCCTGGAGGTAACCCGCATCTGCACGGGTAATTCAATTTCACTGAGCAAGTTGTAGAGACAGTGAGACCATCGTTACATTATTGATACAAGACCACATTTAATGGCCAATTTATTTTGCTACCTTTGGATCCTCATAGTTAAGACCGCTATTAACCAGACTTTCGATTAGTAACAGTTACCTATTACCTCTCTTATATTAATGGCATTGGGCAAATTTCATCCAGAATACTATGATATTAATCATTGCTCTGAATTGTGTTTTTAGTAAACAGTCGGGGCCTCCGATTTTATTATACCTTTAATTAAATAATATTATGGCTAATATTATTATTAATGGTTCCTCTTATTGTCAAACTTATGCATGGCGATCAAATTTATCATGCAATTAAATAAAGAAATGTTATCACTCTCTGTGCTTATTCATGTTTAATTTTATTTCTAAAATTCTATTTAAGCCTTCGATAGTTAAATGCTCTTTAGCACCTATCATCATAGCTACCTTTTTAAAATCTGCAAAATCTAAACTTTTTAGTCCTTGTACGGTGTATTTTTCAAAAAAAGGAATAATTATTTTATTTATTTCAGTTGTTTTTGTAATTGCAAAAGTTATAGTGTTATTAGATTTAGAGACATACTGATTTTCTTGATAAAATTTATTACTAGATTTGTTTAAATTAAAATAAGTAACCAAACCTTTAAGAACTTCAGCATCTCTAATATTAAGATGAATTGAAAATCTTAATGATACTCTATGACTTATATTAGTATCTGATTTCTTAATATTTAAATGGAAAGAACCATCACCACTTGTAAAACCTGCAACTCAGAAAGGATCAGGTATACCCTTAAAATTATATTCTGGTCTACTTACAAAGGCTACATTTGGAAAAGCTTCCTTTAAATTATCAGAAAGACCTCAATTAAGAGAGCTTTTTAAACCGATTAATTTTAATAGACCCTTTTCCATTAAATGTTCTCTCTGCTTAATGATTTCAAAGCATTGTTTAAAGATTAAATAATCAGAAGCTTTTTCAGTTACCAGAGGGTAATTATTAAAATGATCTACAATCACTTGTAACTCTTTAATTGATTCAACTACGTATTGTACTGAATTTATTCCATTTAGTCTTATTTTTCCTACCGTTAAGGTATTTTTAATCAGTTCTAATATTGCAAGATCCTTAATATGTAATTTTATTACAAAAAGAGGAGAAGTTCTCCAATTTAATTTTGATTTGGCGTTAGGTTTAATTGCAAAGGAGAAACATCCTTCAGCATCAGCAAATCCAGTAATAAATCATGGGTTTAATTTATTATTTAGACTGGTTTGTGTAGAAAAATATACTTTATTTAATTGTTTAGAAGGGATTTTGATTTGATAATTTCTTTCGAAACCCATTAGAATACACCTTAAGTGCAAAGGCTTTTTGCACCCACTACCGTCTACTCGTTGCTCTTTTACAGTACTAGTTACTAATACTGACTTAGATCCGCGATAACCCATTTCATTTTCATTCATCTTATGACTTGTTACCATACATGGGTAATTATTCCATCCACTTATAGCCTTTCGACTATAGCTTGGTACCATAAGCTTTAGGGTGTCCCCGGAGTTTGATAGTGTAACCCACTTGTGTGTCTTCCCAGAACACAATGCAGGAGAACTTGCCGAGTTCCTTAACAACTTTTAGCTCTTCGCCTTAGTATACTCTACCTACGAACCTGTGTCGGTTTAGGGTACGGTAGTTTATATTTTAATACTATTTTTAGTTTAATAAATTTAGTTATTAAATTTAACACTTATTTTTCCTGGTCCATTTCCATATGGACTTTCAGTGTTTTACTCATCAGTTAAAGCTTTCGCTTTAAACCTTAGAGGCCGCATTAACATAAAGAGGTTTAACCTTTCTTTACAACCCTTTCGTATTCGGCGAGAAGTATTATAACTTCTTTTTACGTTACTCATGTCAGCATTCTCTCTTCAGTTACCTCAAAACAATGAAACACTGTTTTTCATTAGTTAGACTGAATGTTCTACTACCTAGATTAAGAATAAAATGTTTTTGTTTTATAATATTCATAATCAACAAGATATCGGTTGATCATTTAGACCCGTTAAATTTTCGGCGCAACAATCTAAGGGCTGCTACGTTGTTACAACGGTCATTAAAAGATAGCGACTACCAGGCTCACTTTACAGCTGCATTCAATTTGTTACTTCCTTAATTTCACTTAATAATCATTAGGGACCTTGATCCTTGTTCTCGGCTGTTTCCGTCTTGACTACCCAACTTAGCATGAGCAGTCTGAATATCTATCAACAATTTATGTAATTCCGAGTTTCGCTTCCATTGGTAAGATTTTCGAGGTCCCCGCAACCTAAACGCTTAATAAAGTTGAAATTATTCAATTTATTATTAGTTGGGAATTACCGTGCTGTACCTCCATAAATTTTGAATAGATGTCATACTTAAATATGTTTCGTAGAAAACCAGCTATCACCAGTTCAGATTGGCATTTCACCGCTTTCCAAAACTCTTCGGAGAATTATGCAACATTCACCCGTTCGATCCATTATAATCTGGTCTTGGAAAGATCAACTGGCTTCGGGTCTAATAGAAGTAACTTATCCAACACTAATTTTTAGTAAATAATCCACTTTTTAATTTTTTAAATTAATAAATAAATTATTAAGGAAATTATCCTATTTTTAATTAATAAAAATATTTTAATAATAATATTAAAAACTATTAGTCTAGTCGCTTTCGCTAGGGCTTTTAACCTTGCTACTCCCATTAACTTGCTGACCCATTATGCAAAAGGTACGCCGTCATTTTGTTTTAAAACTTCGACTGCTTATAGAATTACTAATTCAAGTCTATTTCACTTTGTTATACAACTTTCTTTTCAACTTTTCCTTTACAGTACTTTTCACTATCGCTAAATTTATAATACTTAGCCTTAGAGGATGGTACCCCTATATTCCGACAAGGTTTCTCTCATCGTACTTGTTTTTGTATTTAAAGAAATAATTTTACAGGACTTTATACCTTCTTTGGATACATACTATTTAGGTATATATTAGAATATTTATAATAAATTTAAAATAAATTAATTTAATTGTTATTAAATTAAAATATAATTATTGTATTAATAATTATTCTATTCAAATTACTTCTTTTTTAGGCTAATCCGATTTCACTCACCATTACTTTCGGAGTCTCGGTTGATTTCCTTTCCTTTCCCTAATACAATGTTTTGCTTCAGGAAGTGTTTATAGTTAAGGTTTCCCTTAGGATCGCCATAATATTTTATATTTAATATTTAATGAATACTATTAATATTCACTTTTTACTAAATTTATGGCTTTTGGATTACTCCTCCTTTTGTTATAAATTTGCTAGTTATCCTTAATAATTCCTTTGAAATACTCTGATGTTTATTCGATATTGTCATCGATACTTTTAAAGTATACCTTTATTTTTGTACTATCTATTTAGTAATTTTTAATAATATAATTATAATTATAAATATAACTATTATAACTATAAATATTTATATAAATATAAATATTAATATTAATATAAATATAAATATAAAAGAATTATATATAAAGTATCGTTAAGTTACTTAAAATTAAAATCAAAAATTAAAACAAAATAAAAAAAACTAAATAATGAATATAAAAACTTTAGTTAAGAATATATATAATAAAATAATGATTGAATAAAAATATATATTTATTATTTATTATTATAATAATTAGAATAATTGGAATACATACTGTTTTTGATATATTCTTTAATTATACTAAAATATTTTGTATCATATTATGCTTATTAGCTATTATATATGAATTATTTTATATTGGTATGCTATTATTATTTAGTACTGGTAAAATACAAATATCTGATTTATTACCTATTTTTATACAAAATTGATTAAATCTGTTTAAAGTATTAAGTTCTAATAGAGTTATATTAAAAGACACTTTAGATTATTTATATATTCATCTTGGTATTTATTCTGCAATATTAGTATTAATACTTATTGTATATTAATACAGAAAATAATTTACTTTATTAATATAATATTTTAATATTTATATTTATTAATTAATCCCCTCAATTTATTTTATACTCTATATTAATTATTTCATAACTATCTTTATTAATAGTTAAACTTTTATTTTTAATAGTTGAAAAATAAAATAGAATCTAGATCTAAATCACCTTTAGAATCGGAAAATGATTTGGTTTCAAAAGAATGATCTGATTCATCTAGTAGTGATGGTTAAATTTAAAACTGATTCAAACATTAGTATTTACTATACTGATACTGATTCTTTATTCGTAGATAAACCTTTAGAAGACAAAAACAAAAACAAACTGAATCTTCACCTCTAGAATTAGATAATAATAAAGTATCTGAAGAATGATCTAATGATAGTGCTAGTTCATCTAGTGGTAGTGCTAGTTCATCTAAAACAGTTACTCCAAAACAAATAAAAAGAGAACTAAATAATAATGATGATGATGAATATACTAATGAATATGATTATTATTACAAAGATCCTGATTCTTAATATTAAAATATTATTATTTAATATTATAAAATAAAATAAAAATAAATAAAGAAATAAATAAATAAATAACAGTAGATATATTTAATAGGTATTAATAAATGTTCAGCCAGACATTAGGAAAGAGTTCAATTATCTTTATCTACAAAATTATTCTTAAAAAAAGGAATTAATAATTATATTTTTATATTTAGGAATTAAATAAACAATTAAATAAAACGTACCAATTTGTTACTATTTTTTCATGAATGATATCTACAGCTTTAAAAGTTATAAATAGATTAGAATTATCATCACCTGGGGTGTAATAAGAGTACTTATTATTTAGTTATATTTAATAATAATCCTATACAGTATCGTTAAGTTACTTAATATTAGAATTAAATAATATACAAAATAAAACAAACTAACCAATGATAAATTTAAACCAATTAAAAGATTTATTAAATCATTTATATGATGATAGTATACCTGTTGAAGGTAGATTTGCTTTAGCAATATTTATATTAAGTTTTATTTTATTAATTAGTTTTATAAATATTATGTTTTATTTTATTGTAATATTAATAATAGATACCAAATATATACAAGAGAAAATGATCCAATGAAAATATTTAAATTTAATTTTAAATATATATAAAAATACTAGAATAGATATTTTTAGTATTTGAAATAACATTATTTATTTCCACTAATTGTTTTATACTTTGAACCTGTTATAGATTATTTTCGTTTTATATTTTTAAATAAATATAAATTTTTTAAATTAATTATATCTTTAAAATATATATTATATCCAAACAGTAGACCTTATCTATAAGATCCAAGGTATTTATAATAATTTTAATTACTATTATTTATAGCTTATTAAAAAGATCCAAGGTATTAAAAATAATACTATTAATAGTAATTAAATTTAAAATTAATTTCACCCCCCTTAAAACAAAAATAAAATATTAATTTATAAAAATAATAAATATAACTTTTTATCTTAAAACTAAATTATTAGTTTAATTATTAATATTACATATTTTAAAAGGAATATAATATATAAATATTGCAATAAAAAAAAGAATATATATTATAAAGATTTTAATTATAAAAAAAAAAGAAAAAATAATTAAAATAAATGATAGAGGCCCCTTAGTATATCTATTTACGAACAAGAAACGTAAAGTGATCACAATTATAAAGTGATAAGATATTGAACTCTAATTAATTTTATTAATTAATAATAGATAATAAATTAGAGATTTCATTTTAGCTAAGAATAACTAACATAAATAAAAACATGTTTAAAAATATAACTATTTTTAATACTATCTGAAATGATGTAGCTCAACCATGGCAAATGGGATTTCAAGATAGTGCTGCACCTGGATTTACAGGTATTGTAGAATTACATAATACTTTATTTTTTTATTTAATTGTAATTTGTATCGGTGTATTTTGAATTTTAGGTTCTGTAATGTACTATTATAATTCTAAAACTTCACCAATTGCTCATAAATATTTAAATCATGGTACTTTAATTGAATTAATTTGAACTATTACTCCTGCTTTAGTTTTAATTGCTATTGCTTTTCCTAGTTTTAGATTATTATATTTATTAGATGAAGTAATATCACCCACAATAACTATTAAAGTAGTAGGACATCAATGATATTGAAGTTATGAATATTCTGATTATGTAACTGAAAGTGGAAATTCTATAGAATTTGATTCTTATATGATACCAGATTCAGATTTAGAATTAGGACAATTTAGATTATTAGATGTAGATAATAAAGTAATTATTCCTGTAGATTGTCATGTTAGATTAATTATAACTGGTGCTGATGTTATTCATTCTTTTGCTGTACCTTCTTTAGGTTTAAAAGTAGATGCAGTACCTGGTAGATTAAATCAATCTTCAATATTAGCAGAAAGAACAGGAACCTTTTATGGACAATGTTCTGAAATATGTGGAGTATGACATGGGTTTATGCCTATTGTAGTTGAAGCTGTTTCTGTACAAGATTATTTAGCTTGAGTAGATGCTTCTTAATTTTTAAATAAATTTTATTTTAAGATAATTATAATAAATTAAATTTTTATTTATTATCTAAAATTAATTAGAATACTATATCAATATTATATAATATTATATTTTTTATATAAGAAATAATGGTAAATTAAATATATAAATTTATACTATACTAGTATTTTTATTATATTATTTAATCCCCATTATTATATTTATATATCAATTTTAAATAGTAATATTTATAAATCAATTTTAAATAGTAATATTTATATTTTCTTAGTTTTTAAGTATTAATATTAAGAACAATATTTTTATTGTTGTAATAATTAATTTTTTATTTTGTTATAATTTATTTTTTTATGGTATAAATAAATTTTTAGGATAGAAGAGAATATAAATTATTTATTAACTAATTGATAGTATATAATTATTTTCTTAATTTAAATATTAAATAAGATAATATTATTTATTTTAATTTAATTTAATATAATATTTAATAATACAATATAATCTATTATAATTTAATATTATTTAATATAATCTATTATAATTTAATATTATTTAATATAATTTAATATTATTTAATATAATTTAATATTATTTAATACAATTTAATATTATATATATAAAATATAATTATATATATAAAATATAATAATAGATATATAAAATATAATATAATAAAATAAAATAAAATATAATAATAGATAATAAAATATAATAAAATAAAATAAAATAAAATAAAATATAATATAATAAAATATAATATAATTTAATGTTATATAATATAATATAATATAATAAAATATAATAATATAAAATATAATAATATATAATTAAAATTGGTTTATATTAATAATAAATAAGAAAATAAGATAATTAACTATAAATTATTTTTATTCCTTTATAATAATTTAAATTTCTTAGTACTATGATTAATATTTAGGGATTATTAATTAAAAGACTAAAACAAAAATATTAATTAAAATTAATTTCTTAGTCCTATGAGTAGACGGATACAAAAAATAAAAGTTGTTTTATTACAAGAGCGAGGTGGCTCGAACACCTACCAATGATTTTGAAGATCACGATACTAACCTTTATACTACACTCTTACTTTTAAGTATTTATTTTGTTATATCTTTATATTTGTATATTTTATTTTAGTTACAGCGCTAGCAATAGCTACATTAGATTTTACTGATCTATATGAGATATTTCGCTCTTTTTTATTTATATATTTTTATATATTTTTATATATTTTTATATATTTTTATATATTTTTATATATTTTTATATATTTTTATATATTTTTATATATTTTTATATATAATGGGCGGTAGGCGGGGATTATTTATTGTGTGTATGCAGATTGAAGATTATCATTCGATAGGGGATTAAATAATAATAATTATTCTTTACTCAAAGTAAAAAGATTAATCTATTGGTATACTATAATTATACAGAAGCTCGTAATAATTAGTATTATTATAAATATAAGAACTATCTCGATTATAATATTTAAATAAGTGAATTTCTTAAAATAATTTATTATTTTATTATATTTATGGTATTTAGTATCTATATCTACATATTTTATAGCATATAAAGTGATAAAATAACCTAGGACATCTATTAAACATCAAATAAGAATTATATTTAAAACTAATATACCCCAAAAAATTTGTTGGAAAGCACTCATATTCTCTGGTGCTATAGCTCAATCGAAATTAAAAAAAGGTATAAGATTTATAGTATAAATATTTTTTTTGTGTTTATTAAATCATAATGAAATTATAGATTTTTTATTCGTATCTGTTTTACTTTTATCTGTATTTTTTGAAGAGCTATTATCATTACTATTATTCGAAGAGTTACTATTATTTGAAGAAGAACTAGCCTCTTTGTAATCTTTATATGCTTGGCTTATAGCAGAATAACCGGATCCTGCTGCTCCAATTACACCAACAGTTTTTATTATTCGTTCCACCGCTTTTTTACCAGAGAAAAAAATAATAGTTATAACTGTAATAATAGAAAAAATAAAAATATAAGTTAGATCAGTATTTGTATTTAAAATATAATGAATTAAAGTTAAGAAATCTAAGGTATTATTTGGAATTGAGAACATATTATTAAAAGATTAATATATGATACTAAAGTTATATTCAATTTTTTACTTTATTTTTAATAAATGAACTAATTTTATTAGTTTTAGTTATTGAATTTTTATTATATAAATATTTAATTTATAGTTTAGTTGCTTAGAATAGAATTAATAAATAATACAAAATTATTTATTAACTCCTTCTTTTATAAGAATTTCTTTGTTAAAAGAAAACCCAAACACACAAACACAAACTTCTAATTACAAACACTCCTCAATTACATAATCCCCTTCACCTACCTTAATACCCACACACATTAATACCCCGCCTCCCTACCTTTACACTCTAAAATACATTCCAAAAAGAAGGAGAATATATCCTTATGTTATGGTAAATTATTATTATCCTACTGGTAAACCTACATTCTCTTATGATAGTAATTTAAATAATTATTTTGGTTTTTTGTTATGAATATAGAGTAATTATATCCTTTCCTATAAGTATAGGAATCTAACAAATTTACTAGTAAATCCTATCCCTAATAATTAATAAATCTCTAAATATTAATTATCAGTATATAAAGAAATAAATAATATAGTCATTGTATTAAAAAATAAAATAAAAAATATAATAGAAAAAAATATAATATGATTTTACCTTTAAAAATATAATCATACTTTTTAATTTCTAGTGAATAAGCTCTATCTATTGTACTTCACTAAATTTTATATTTTTTAAGTAACTGAAATAAATATATTTCATAGAAGAACTAAAATTACAACTAAAATATATCTACAAATTATAAATTATTAACTAAAACACTTTCAGTAACAATTAATAATATAACTGAAAATGTAAATACTTACTATAAATATAATATTTTTAAGTATTAAGAGCTAAAAGATTGATTTATAGTTAATATCCATTTAATTTAATTTTATGGCTATATTTTAATAAAGCTTAGATAAAATAAAAAATAAATTAGTTAATGTAGATATATTCTAAATTAATGATTACATTTTCAAGTATCCAATAACTTCTATTATAAAAATAATAAATAGAATATAAGCCGAAAAAAGGATTTGAACCTTTGTTTTACCGTCATGAATGGCATGTTCTAACCAATTGAACTATTTCAGCTATTTTTATGTATAATTATATTTCTATTTTTTTTTTATAAGCTAATAATATAATAATATAAATTATCTAATAATATAAAATTATAAATAATATAAATAATTACTAATTAAAATAACTATTACTATTAAAATTAAAATATATTTCTTATATTATATTATATTATATTAAAAATAATTATTATACAAAAAAAATAAGATTAACTTGAGTTAGATTTCTGTAAAACCAATTCTGTAAAAATAAATTATTCTTTTAAAGAAGAATTAACTAATGTTTCTTTCTCTATATATTTTTATATAGAAAAATAAAACATATTCTGATTTAATCTAAAAATTAATAAGCTAGATATAGGAATCTTATTTCTCTCATTTTAAACTTAATTAAACATACTTAAGTGTTTGAAATAGAATTCATATTCTAATAATAATTATATGAGTTCCTATTAAAAAGATTTTATTTTATTTTATTTTATTTTATTTTATTTTATTTTTATAAAGTTTATTTTATTTTATTTTATTTTATTTTATTTTATTTTATTTTTAATAGTATTGTTTAAATGAAAATTTTCCATTTATCTTTCCATAAATTTTTTTATTCTATACGGATATATCTTAGTTTAAGCACTCGAACCTTGACTATTATTAGTATAAAATTATTTAATATATTTAATTAATACTAATTTAATACTAATTTAATACTAATTTAATACTAATTTAATACTAATTTAATACTAATTTAATACTAATAACCAGTTTTAGAAATCTTAACTCTTATTAATCTGGGTAAAATCAGAGATTTGAACTCTGGACATCGTCGCCACAAGACGTTATTTTACCAATTAAACTAATTCTACCTCTTTTATATTATATTTTTTTATGTTTATTATATTTAAATTTATTATTTTATAATTATAGCATTCTCTAAAATCTATAATTAATTTTAATAATTATATATTAAAGGGATTATTATAATTATTATTATAATTTTAATTTTATTTTTATTAGAAAGAGAATAATAGTAAATAATACTATTACTTTTTTTAATTAAAGAATTCTGTAACATACATAAGAATATTACTATGATTTATTTCTGTATTAACCTCTATTTCATTGATTTCTATTGAATTAGTATTAATTCCTATATCATTAGTATCTATTGAATTAATAATAATTCCTATATCATTAGTATCTATTGAATTAGTAATAACTAAATTAGTATCATCAGTATTAACTCCTATTTCATTACTTTCTATTTCATTAATATCAATAGTTTGTTCTCAATTATCAACATAATTAAATTTTTCATTAAGTTTTTCAATATTAATATTATATTTTGAATTAATACTATTAATATTAGTTTTATAATTAGATACAGATGAATAAGTATATACAATCATTCATCATCTATAATATAATATTCTTTACTCATTATTTGATCTAAATAATTATATTCTATATTTATATTTTCATTTTCATTTGTATAATTATATACACTACCAAAATTTTCATCTGTAGTATTATATTCTGTATCTATATTTGTATCTGCATAATTATATTCTGTACCTATTTGTTTCTCTAAAGTCACTACTTTACTTTCATGAATAGAATCAGTTTGTACACCAGTATTTACTAATGTAGTATCATTACATTGATTATTTATATTATTATCCATTAATGTAGTAGATGAACCAAAAATAATATATCCTTTCCTATAAGTATAGGTATAATTATATAATTAATTATAAATATATTCCCCTTAATTTAATAATATATAACTATTAATTATACTATAAAAGTATAAATAAATAATACAAAAATATAAGGTATACTTTATAATAATTATTGAATATTTAAATATAAAATTGTGAATCTATATTTAACTTAATAAATATATATATATATATATAACTATTAAGGGGGATTATATACAAATATATATGATATATATTTAAATATTATTATAAGATATTAAACTAGTAATTATTTTAGGAGGATAAATAGTTTCAATGTTATTATTAATAACTTTAAGAGGTGTGGTAGTATCAAATTGACCTTTATCATTTAAAAAATGATTTCTTTTTAATAATCAAGGTGATAATTTCAAAGGAGTATTTTCATAAAATATATTTAAATTTTCTTTATTAGTAATAAATTTACTTTTCAATTTAGTAATAGTTAATCCGTAAGATAATTCAATAAAATCATTCTCAGTTAATTGATCCCCACCTAAAGTTCTTGCTTTAATAATTTCTTCTCCATTAAAGAGTCTTAAATAATACAACTTTGGTGATATAAATAATGCTGATTCTGCATGATATTCTAATTTAAATTTACCTAATTCATTACCAACATATTTATCTGGTAACTTTTTATTAATTGCTATAGAATCAGTATCAGTATAATATACAGTATAATCATTAGAATTAATAAATTGACTCATATAAATTCTAGCATATGCAGTAACAGCCATAGCTATAGGTAGAGATGTTTCAAATTCTTGTTTATTATTATCGTTTAGAACTAATAAATTTAAATATTTCTCTACACCATTAATTTCAGAGTATAATTCATTAATATCTATACTATATTTTATATATTCATACTTATCAGATAAATTAAAATTATCATAAACATTATGATATAAATGAATATTTCTAGATTCTGAAGATTCTACTATATTAACTATATCTTTATTTAATTTCATACCAAATCTACCAAATAATGAATTCATTAATAATTTAGATACAGCTGCTTTAGCAGGTAAATTATTTAATATAGCATATTTTTTTAATTCAAAATATTTATTAATCATTTCAGTAAATAAATTATTACTTTTTTCAAATTTATATCCATACAATATTTTAACTTTATAATTATAATTATTTACAGCATTCTTTAATTCTTCACTAAAATACATACCTGTTCATTTACCTATGGGATAATATATTTTATCATCTGACCCTTTAAAAGGTAATATAGGTTTATGAATATATTCAGGAGTTTCAACTTCAACATAACAAAAACCAAAATAATTATTTAAATTATCATCATAAGAGAATGTAGGTGAACCTGTAGGATAATAATAATTTACCATAACATAAGGATATAAAGATGTAACATCATAAATATAAATATTTTTAGCTATTGATTTAAAAACATCTACTCTACCTCCATAAAAAGCATTTCTTAATGAAATACTATGATTACCTTTAATAATAGGTAGTTTATTTTTATTAAGATAATTAGTTTTAAATATTTTAAAAGTTAAAGAACTAATAGATAATACTTTAGTAATATTAATATATTCTTCAGAGTATATTTCTTTTCTAAAATTATCTATAACTTCATATAAACAAATTAGATCAGATAATAAATAATTTTGTTTCATTCTTTAAATCTCATTGTTTATTTAAAAATTCTTTATTTAATTTTATATATTCATTATAAGATAAATCATCCTTATAATAATCATAATCAGGTATATTTCCAATATAATTTAAATTATTTTTATTAACAAAAGTATATGGAAATATACCTTTTTTAGTTATAACTTTAAAATCTTTACCTAATCTTCTTAAACTAGCTGGTAATAATAAATAACTATCTTTAATTGTTACACTATAGACTTTATCTATATCTTTAATATACATAGATAATTTTAATGAATATAATTTATTATCTTTATAAAAAGTATTAAATTTAATTTCACTTTGACTTACTAAATATTTAATTATAAAATAAAAATCAAAATTACTTAAATTATGTGCATATATAATATAATTATTATATGATTCTATTATAGTTTTAATACATCTTTCTAACATATCATTACTATCTTTAAAATCAGTTAAATAGAATATTTCATTAGTTATACCATCATAATAACCTATAGAATATGGTACAAATACATTATTATCACTTATAAAAGTCTCAATATCTAAAGTTATAAAATTATACTTTTCTATTAAATCTATTTTTTCAGGTTGTATATATTTACAATTTATTTTGTACTCCATATTAATAATTTCATAACTATCTTTATTAATAGTTAAAGTTTTATTATTAACATATCTTAAAAAATAATTATTATTACTATTAAATCTATCTTCATAGCTAAGTATTAAAGAATTATTCTTAAATACATCACATTTTCTAATTAAATTATTATTTTTAATTAAATCATTAACCAAGATAAATATATCCTTTCTATAATGATATAAAATATTATTAATATTATTAATATTATTCTTAACTTTAAAACCATAATCATTTAAATCTATTGAATTAGGAAATAATTTATTAGTAGTAAAAACTTTATCTATTCCTAATTTATTTATCCTATTTTTTATAGGTATATTAATTATTTTATTTTTATTACTCACTAAATGATAAATATCTTTATTTATAGAAATAATTCTATATTTTAGAATAAGATAACCATTATCTATTATATTTTTATAATTTAATATATTTATTTCATATACTCCTAATAATCATGCTTCTAAATCATTAATATTTACTTTATCTGTGATAATTATTTGAGTACTTAAACTAATTATATTTTTATATTCTAAAGATATAAATATAGGAGTAACTGCATATACTTTATTACTTTCTAATATATTTTTAAACTCAGTTAATAAATTAATTTTAGTTTGATAATCAACATTAAAATAATCTCATCCGAAATATACTCCTAAACATACACCTATAACTAATCCAGTTATAATAAAATATTTGTTTGTATTATTATCATCTTTAGTTACATTATTCATGTAATCTTTTCTTAATGATTTATATTCTTCGTTTTTATTATCAACAAATGGTATTTTGTCTTTAAAGGATGATAAAATAGTTTTATCTTCTTTAGGATATGTTTTACCAAAGAATCATAAGTAAGTTTTTATATTAGTTCAAGAAAAGAATTTAATAAATGAATCAAATAATTCTACAATTGATAAATATAATTCTACAATTTGTGTAAAACCTCAGATATCTGCAATAGATACAGCCAAATATAGTTAACATTATTAAATTAATTGTTCTTCATAAAATTATAAGTATTCTTGATCTTTTAACTCATTTTAAAGTAATAATGATTAATCTTATAATATTATTAAATATTCTTAAACTAATAAATCAAATAATTAGACTTTTTATATTTTCATAGATAGTTTTCCTAGCAGATGGTGTATTTTGAGTTAATCTTTTAATTAATTCACTTTTAGTTAATCTTTGTAAGTTTTTCATATGTTTTAAATTTATTTGGTTACGACAATGTCAATCTTATATTATCTTTAAAAATAATACAAACTTTTAAAAAAATAAAATTTATACATAAAATCTAATATTATTCCCCTAATTATTAAAATAAGTAAGAAAGGGGATTACACCCCTTCCCAAATAATAATTATTAATCTATTGATATACTATAATTATACATAGACCTATAATAGTTAGTAATGTAACAAATATAAAAATTATATCTATTATAATACTAAAAAAAGTAATTTTTTTATAATATTTTATTATAAAATGATATTTACCTAATTTATTTTCTAGATCAGTATAATTTATAAGATATAAAACAACAAAATAACCTATGACGTTAATAAAACATCATAACAGAACTATAGCAAAACCTAATATCCCAAAAAATAGTTGCTGGAAACCACTCATATTCTCAGGACCAGCGCTTCAATCGAAATTAAAAAAAGGTATTAAATTTGCAGAATAGAGATATTTGCCTATATTTTTATTTGGTTTATTAAAAAAATATATAGATTTTTTATTTGCTTCTGTTTTATTTTGATTATTCTCAGTTTTATTATTATTATTATTATTATTATCATTATTGCTTGATGAACCCCCATTATTATTATTTGAAGAAGATTTAGAATTTATGTAATCTTTATAAGTTTGGCTACCACCAGAATATGCGGACCCAGCAGCTCCACCGTAAATAACTCCGTTTATAACTCGTTCAGCTAATCTTTTTTTTGAAAAAAGAATAATAGGAATAGCAGTAATAACAGAAATAATAAAAATATAATAAATAAGATTAATATTTATAATAAAATAAAAATGAATTAGAGTTAAGATATCTAATATATTATTTTGAATTTCAAACATGTTTTATAAAGTATTCAGTTCTGACAATGTCAATCTTATATTACCATTAAAAATAATACACTCTTTTAAAATATATAATATTATTGCCCTTACCCACCCAAACAAACCAAACTAATATATCCTTAGAATATATTCTCTTTTAATTATATTATTAAACAACAAAAAAATAAATAATCCCCCTCAGTTATCTTAATATAATACGTCGCCTTTAACATATCCCCCTTCTACACCCAATCCCAAATATCTCACTATTATATCATTAACACACACACACTTCTCTAATAAAAAAGATATATATATCTCTATTAATTAAAATAGAATGATTATTTATTCTATAAAATAAAAATAGAACTAATAAAACTATTTAAACTAGAATTATTAATATAAATCTATTATTATTATATAAAATGATTTAACTTAAATTTAATATAAAGTATAAATTATGTGTGGAATTTAAACTAAAAAACTAGTAAAGGTAAATTTTATTTATTTAAATTCTTTGAATTCTCTTTCTTACTAATATTTTATTAATCTTTTACTAATATTATTCTTTGTATTACACAATTATAATTAATAATAATAATTATATAAAATACTTATTAAAAGGAAATAATATTTAATAATAATTAAATAATTATATTAAAAACAAAAAATATACTATTACTAAATTAAATATAATTAAATATATAAAAATAAAACTAAAAAATATAGCTATTACTAAGTTAAATATAATTAAATATATAAAAATAAAACTAAAAAATATAGCTATTAAAGAGTAATGATTTTTATGAGTATTTTAATATTAATAGTGGCTATAGCCCTACCATTAATAAACAGAAATTTAACTTCAATTTTATATGCGAGAATAACTTCTATATTATTTATTTATGCCGGAGCATTAGCTTTTAATGCTTTTTATATTCAGTCAATTGGATCAGGTATAGGTGTATATAGTGGATTATTCCAAATAACTCAAATATCACAATTATTTGATACCTTTATATGCTTAATAGGATCCCTAATAATAGTATCTTGACCTTTATTAATAAATATAAATACAAGTATAAATCTAGGGAATAATAGATATGAAGTAAATATCAATAATATGATATCTAATTATCCTACAAAATATTCCTTAATAGTATTAATGTCTACTTTAGGAGCTACTTTATTAATTTCTTCTTCTGATTTAATTTCATTATATTTAAGTATAGAATTACAATCTTTTGGAGTATATATTTTATCTTCTTTATATAGAAATTCCAAAACTGCAATATCAGCAGGATTAAAATATTTTTTAATAGGAGGATTAGCTTCTTGTATAATATTATTAGGTTGTGGTATAATTTATACATTTACTGGTTTAACACAATTAGAATCAATATATAGTATAGTATCAGTTTCTAATAATTTAAGTATAACCTTAGGATTAAGTTTAGGATTAATATTACTATTTATAGGATTTTTATTAAAAATAGCAGCAGCACCTTTACATAATTGAGCCCCTGATGTATATGATAATAGTCCAACAATAGTAACTATATGATTAACAATAATGCCTAAAATATCTATATTAATTTTATTATTAGAAATTCACAGTCAAATAGGAATAGTAGAAAATACAAATATATTATTACTTAATAATATAACAACAATAATAAATACAGTAAGTGAAAATACTAGTTATTTATTAACAAATTTATTATTAATAATTTCCTTATTTTCATTACTATTAGGAACACTAGTAGGATTATCACAAACAAAAATAAAAAGATTATTAGCTTATAGTACAATATCTCATATAGGATTTATATTATTAGCTTTAGCTATAAATACAGAACAATCAATAGAATCATTTTTATTTTATATAATACAATATTCTATTACTAATTTAAATGCTTTTTTAATTATTATTGCTTTTGGTTTAATAATACATAATACAATAACTGGTAAATTAAAAAATATACAAATAGAAAAAGTAACTGGATCTGAATATGATATAAATTATATATCCGAATTAAAAGGTCAATTTTTTACAAATCCTTTATTAAGTTTAAGTTTAGCTATTTGTTTATTTTCTATGGCTGGTATTCCACCTTTAATTGGTTTCTTTTCAAAACAATTTGTATTATATTCTGCCTTACAAAATGGTTATTATTTTATGTCAATAGTAGCTATAATTGTAAGTGTAATAAGTGCTTCTTATTATTTAAAAATAATTAAAGTATTACATAGTGAAGAAGAATCTAGTAGTATAACTATTAAAAGTATTAATTCAGAAGAAGAAGAAAATACATTAATAAATAGTTATCATAGTTTCTTAATATCTAGTTTAACTTTATTTATATTATTATTTATATTAAAACCTACAATAATCTTAAACAGTACAACATTACTTACATTATCTTTATTTAATTATTAATGAATACTTTAGCTATTTTATTTATATTTGTTCCTATTTTAGCTTTTATTTTATTAGCTATAAATATTTTATTAGCTGTACATAGACCAGATGAATCTAAAGTTTCAGCTTATGAATGTGGATTTACTCCTGTGTATGGACAAACTAGATCTAACTTTCAAATTCATTTTTATGTTGTAGCTATGTTATTTTTAGTTTTTGATTTAGAAATTTTATTATTATTTCCAATAGCAGTTACTTTATATCAAGTTACTACTTTTGGTTTCTCAATTGCAATCATATTTTTTATGATTTTAACTATTGGTTTTGTATTAGAAATTGGTTCAGGAGCTATTGCTCTAACGGATTAATTTTTATTTATACTAATTTTTAGTTTATCCCCTCAAATTTGTTTTGTTTTATAATTTATATTTGTATTTGTTATATTTTTATATTTTATGTTTTATATATTATATTTCTCTCTATTAGGAATATTAATATATTCTATTTATATTAATAATTATCTCTTATTCTTAATTATAACTCTCTAAGCAATATTCTAATATTTTTTTTTATAATAATAATAATAATAATAATAAAATTTGTTCTAATAATAATATTAATCTTAATTAATAAAAATAATTCTGTAACAAACTAAAATTAAAATTAAAACTAATATTAAAATTAAAACTAAAACTAAAATTAAAAATAATACTAAAATTAAAAATAAAACTAATATTAAAATTAAAATTAAAATTAATACTAATATTAAAATTAATAATAATATTAAAATTAAAACTGAGCCAGGTATTATTAAAACAGAATTTAATAATTTAATTTAATATAATTTATTTAGATTGTATTAAATACTATTAATTTTATAATAAAACTTACTATTAAATCAAATTTAAAAAATAAAACTAACTATTAAATCAAATTAAAAAAATAGTAAAACTTACTATTAAATCAAATTTAAAAAATAAAACTATGAAATATTTTTTATTTAAATAAACTCTATCTTTTTTTCTAGTTATTAAATATTTATTTAGATCTTAGGTAATTATAAAATCATAAGTATAAAATAAACCTTAAATATAAAAGAGAGTACATTTCTACTCAGAAATCGTAATTAAGCATAAAATAAAAATATTCTTAATTATTGATCCTCAATTTTAATTAAAAAGCCAAACTTTTATTGACTAATAATTAAGATAGAGTTCTTATTTGGTTAGAACCAAAATTCGTAACTGAAATAATCTTTTTTTTTTTGTTCCTGTCAATATACTGCCAGTAAGGATTAGATTGAAAAACTGGTCTAAAGCTTCAGTCGTTCTATAAACACACCTAAAGTGAATAAGAGATCGGCCATTATACACGGTGATAGCATACACTGCCTCAAGAACTGATCCTACATTAGTGATTGTTTCTTGAGAGGTAATTTAAAATTTAATAATTTAATAATTTAATACTATTGTATTTAGTACTCCTTTTTATTTTTATATTTTTATATTCTTATATTTTAATATTATATATTAATATTTATTTAATATTTAATATTTATTTTTATTTCTATTTTGAATGATTATTCTCTACTAACTTCGTCTCTTATTTTATTTTTATCTAAATTTTAAATAATGAAACAATTTTTTATAGACATTATTGCATTTACAACTATATTATCTAGTGTGTTAGTTATAACATCTAAAAATCCAGTAGTAGCAGTAATTTTTTTAGTATCTACTTTTGTTAATGCAGCTGGATATTTAATATTAATGGGAGTTGGTTTCATCGGAATATCTTATATAATAGTATACGTTGGAGCCATAACTGTTTTATTCCTATTTGTTATAATGATGATTAATATTAAATTAACAGATATCTTAGAAACAGGTTCACAATATACTAAAAATTTACCTTTAGCTTTAGCAATAGGTTCATTATTTATTTATGAATTATTTAGTATTATGCCCTTTAGTTTTAATAATGTATCTGGAATATTTGGTTTATTAGATATATTCACTAATTTAAATGCTTTCTTATTAAATTCAGAAATATCTAATTTATTAACTGTTAATACAACATTTAATCCTACTATAGCAGATACTACAATTCAAAATTTTACACAAATAGAAGCAATTGGTCAAAGTTTATATACTTATGGTAGTGTTTGATTAATAATTTGTGCTGTAATTTTATTATTATCTATGGTAGCTCCAATATTTATAGCTAGAAATTCTAGTAAACAACATTAATTATTATAAATAGAAATTAAATACACTATTAATACTAATTAAAGTTATATTTTATATTATCTAACTATTATTTATATAAAATTAATTTATATCCAACTTTCAATTATACAAATATAATTCTAAAAAATAAAAAATAAAAAATAAAAAATAAAAAAATAAAAAATAAAAAATAAAAAATAAAAAATAAGAGCTTACAAACAATAAATACAATTATTAAATTATTAAATTATTAAATTACCTTTTTTTATTTTATTTTTCGTTCCTTTTTATATTAATTATCCTTAACTTCAACATATGTACATTTATATTAAATATGCAAAGTTTAGATTATTTCTTCAAAATAGAAGATTTTACTTTGTAAATAGTGACTATTTAGGTATAAATCCTTCGATATTCTTAGGTATCTATAATAGTGTACTTTTTTATTATATAACATTTAGTTTCATAACTTTTGTTATTTGATTAATAATTTTATATATGGTAAGAAAAGGGTATTTGGGTTTAAGAATGAAAAATAATTTATTAAAATACATTACAAATAGTAATTTATTAAGTCTGATACTTATAGTATCCTCAATATTAATATTAATATTATTATATAAACATGCTATGGATAATACTATTCATTTAGCTGGACCTCAATTAGATTATATTATAAAATATAAAAATGTATATGTTAGAGGTTTAGAACTTCTTTCTAAAAATTATGATAATTTTATTGCTTATGGAGTAGGTGTAAAATTAGCTAGTGTTTATATTAAACATTACCATGATCAAGATTCTTTTTTTTATGAATTTTCATTGGATTGTGGACCTAAAGTTTTTATAGAAGCTGTTAAAGAAGATATGGCTACAATTGGAATTAATCCAGCTACACAAAATGTTCAAGCTGCTTTAATTAGAATAAAAGATGTTGATACTAATTTAGAATTTCTTAAAGGTATGGTCCCTAAAAGTTATAAAGATTATGACATAAGTAGAATGACTGATTTTGAACATCTAACTTCAATAATAAGTGGAGATGCACCTGATATAATTGATTGTCCTTTAGAATATGGAGACTATTATAATAATTTTTCAGTAATTACCTCAAAATTTTTAGATTTTATAACTAGTGATTTTTTTTTTAACTTTATTTCTATTTCTATAATTATTTTATTTGTATATTTTATTTATTTTTTAATTAATAAAATTATTATTTTTTTTAAAAATTAAATTTAAATAAAGTAAGGATACTGAATCTAAAAATTAAAAATCTCTTTCTATTAAAACAATTTAAGCTTTATTTATATATACATTCTTATTTTTTTTATTTATATTCTTATTTTTATACTTTATTATTCATTTAAAGTATGTTTATTTTTCATATTATATTCACTGTTTTCATAATTTAAATTGAAATACAGTTATTTTTAATATAAATAATTATTATAAATAATTATTTTATTTTAATCTTATTCATTTTCTATCATTTATTTTAATAAATTTAAAGATAGTTACTAATAAATTTTATTTTTATTACTATAAATTTACTTTTTTTTATTAATGAAAAATTTTCATTTTTAAGTTTAAGTTTTATTATAATTTTAATTAATATGATCCCCACCATTTATAAATTTGTATAAAATTTTATAACTTATTATAAAATTATCTAAATTTAAAAATATAAAAATTAAAAAATATTATTATATTATAAAAGAATAGACGAGTATAGTTAAGTTGGTATAACATCTACCTTCCAAGTAGATATGATCAGTTCAAATCTGATTACTCGTATAAATATTATTAAATTATTTCTTTTTTATTTTTTATTACTTAGCCCTTAAATTATAATTATATAATTATTTTATATTAATAACTATTTTAAGAGATTATATACTTTAAGTACTTTAATTAATTTCTTAACAATTTTTGTTAATCAAATTTTATAATTAGATTTAGGAATTATGTTAATGTAAGGTGATATATAATCATTATCAATTAATTGTTTAAAATTATTTAGACTAATTGTTATTTTACCAGATAAAATTTGAATATTTAAGGTATTGAAATGTTTATAAAATCTGGTTTCAAATGTTCGAGTGACTTTACCTCCTTTCGCTATTGAACTTAATTCATCTCAATTTAAATCATTTCTCGATACACCAGAAACAACAGAATGAGTTTTATTATTTAATTGATAGCCGTATTTTTTAATTCCTAAAAAATAAGCCTTCTCAATAATATTACCTTTCAATTCATCTTTCATTAATCCTATATCATCCCCAACTAGTTCTGTACTAAATGGTTTATCAACAAATAATGAGTCAGTATCAGTGTAGTAAATTGTAATATTAGGATCTACTTTGAACTTAACCATTTCCATTCTAGCATAAGCAGTTACTGCACTAGCAATAGCTACATTAGATTTAACTGATCTATGAGGAGTTAAAAATGGAAAATCGTGAGAAAAATTGTGTAGTTCTTCTAACTCAAGATTTTCTTGAATAGTAACAATTTCAATATCTTTAGTAATATTAAAATGAGATATAATTGGATAATTGTTAAGAAAAAGATCAAAATCAGTTGATTTAACTGGTACAATTTTAGTAACTTGTAACTTTCTACCGAAATAACCGTATAATTGGTTAAGGTGCATTTTGGCGATGAACCTTTCGGCTCCTGTAGAAATCTTTTTTTCTTGATAGAAATGATTTACATACTTATTAAAGATCTGACTTTTAGTAAAATGATGAATTTTAATAATTTCAAATTCATAGCCATATTTCATTGCTTGTTTTATCTCTTCAGAAAAATATACGCCTTCTCAATGTCCATGTGGATAAATAGTTTGATTATTGTATTTTACAGGTAAAAATGGTCTGGTTACAGATATTGGACAGTGAACTTTAACTTCTACAAAACCAAACACATTATTATTTAAACTATTCTCATTATTAGTTGTTTTAACAAATTTTAATGGAATATCATTACACATTGCGTAAGGGTACAATGAATTAACATCGTAATAATAAAGTTTTTCGCCATATAATTTATAATAATCAGTTGCACCACCAAAGTATGCTTCTCTAATAATTCGATCTTCTTCTAAAGATAAGGTTGGTATTTCTTCATCTAAAAATTTAGTTCTGAATATCTTCATAGATAAAGTACTTGTACTAAGAATTGAAATAATATCAATTTCATATTTATCAAGATATATTTGTTGTGCTTTCATTAAAGATTCTAATAAGCAAAAGGCATCTTGTTCTGCATATTTTTGAAATTGAGCTAATAAAATATTATCTTTGAAAAGTGAAAAATTATTAAAGTCTTTGTTATACTTCATAAATTTACCATCCACTTTAAATACTTTACATAATTCATTTAATGATACTGGGAATATTCTCATTGAATCTTTCCAAACTAGTTTAACTCCTAATATTTCAGCATTAATTGTAATAAATTGGTTTCGACTATCAACAATTGTATTAACTTTTTCAATTTTAATATCAGGTAATTCAAATAACGTTTTGTATATAAAATAACCATCAAAACTACCTAAGTTGTGAGTAAAAATTATTCAATTTCTCCTTTTTAAATGAGATAACTCAGTATAAAACTCTAAGAATAATTTATTTACTGCTTGATCAATAATATCAGATTTCTTTCTTGAATTATCTAGTTTTAGTTCAAATTCTTCATCATTATCTATTTTTGAAAAATCATCTTCAATATTTAATGCTTGATTAATTAAATTATGATCAATTAATTTAAAAATAGTATAAATTTTATTATATTTAGAATAACAAAAACTTATTGCAATTGGTATTTGATATCCATTAAAATCAATAGTTTCAAGGTCCATTGAACCAAATAAACTAGGTTTAATAATTCTATTATTTTTTTTAATAATAGGTTTGAAAGATTCATAACTTTTATTAGATTTTGTATGTAATTTATTTTTAAAAATATAGCCAGGTTTAGATATATTAGTATTGATATTTTGTTTGTTTAAATTTCTAATATCAAAGTAAATTTTTATACCTATAACTTTATAATCAGAAAATTTGGTAGGAGAACCCTCACCTTTAGAATTAAGATAAAAAGTATTAATCTTTGGTTTGATTAACTCTAAGTAATTATTTAAACTGATATTTTGTTTAATATCCAATGGTCTATGTAAAAAGTATTCCCTATTTTCAATTTTAAATGATAAACTAACTTTTTTAGGGATAGGTAAATTAAATTCATCTAAATTTATAAGAGTTTTATAAACAGATATGAATATGTCTTCATCATTGTAATTATTATTATTTTCAAATCAATATTGATTATACTTGTATGGATAGTAATGTTTTTGAATTAGTTTTAATTGTTCAATATTATTATATTTATTAGGTAATTGTTTTAAATATAAAATTAATATAATAAATATTATAAAGATATACATCATTATTAGATAATTAAAATTATAGCCAAATACTAAATAAGAAATAAGTATGATATTGGATATTGCTAATATTAAAATAATCATTTATTTAAGTTTTTATTTTTGTGTGCTAAGCTAAGGTTTTTATTTAAAAATAATAGACTTTTTATTTAAATTAAAAAGTAAATTTTGAACAGGGATTAGAATTAATTTATTAATTCTTCTTTTAAAGATAATTTTGTAGATAAATAATATTTTGTTTTGTTTTATTGATTCTAATTTTAAGTAACTTAACGATACTGTATAGGATATAATGAGTTAACATCATATGGGAGATTATTTAATGGAACTAAACAATAAAATACTAATCACTCCAGGTGCTAATTAATCTAATCTATTTATAACTTTAAAAGCTGTAGATATTATTCTTAAACAAATAGTTTTAGTATAAGTATTATTTAATTCCTGTAGATAGGTATAATCGAACTCTTTCCTAATGTCTGGCTGAACACTTATTAATACTAATTAAATATATCTACTATTACTTTAATATTCAATATAATTACGATTATTAATTAAAATTAGGGATTAATTTATTTCAATATAATAATAATATTAGCCATAATATTAATTAAAGGTATAATAAAATTGAAGGCCTCGACTTTACGAATATTATTTTAATATTAAGAATCAGGAACTATAAAATAATAATCATAATCATTACTATTATCACTTCCAGTAAGTGAATTATTATTAGTTAACTCTCTTTTTCTTTAATAATAATAATAATAATAAGGGGGATTAAATTTTAATAATTAATATTAATTATTTTTTAAAAAGAAAAAGAAAAAGATTATATACTAGAATATAGTCATCAATATTATAATATAATTCAGCACTAAGATATAAATTAGTTAGTTTAAAAATTATTAATAAAATACTAACTACTATAAATAAATATTATAAATTTTTAGTTATCTGTAAAGATTATATTTACATAATACTTGTAAATTTATTAGTATATTCCATACTAAATTTTGAATATTTTTTAATTCAATGTGTAAATTTATTAGCCATATACTTATTTAACTATAAAAACTAAATTTTGTGATAATATTTATATTAAATTTATAAATATATTTATTAAATATTATAAATAATAAAATGACAAATAAAAATATTTCTAATATATTATATGAATATATAACTTGTAATAATATTACTAAAGGAATTTGACCTTCTCTATACTCTAAAGGATAAAAAAAAAATCTGATTTTCATCAGGACTAGGTACTCTATCTATATCTGGAGATCCCTATCTTGAGTTTTTAATAGAATCTTACAATATCAGATATTTAATAATAACTTTACCTGCTTCTATACCAACAATAGTTCAACTAGAAGTAGCCACTGCTGCGGCACCTATTAATGCTGCTTTCGGTGCTAAAGGCATACCAGCGGTTGTTTTAACAACTGTAGATACAACACTACCTGTTGCAGCACTAACACCT